TTTTTTTAGTTTAAAAAATCACTTATTGTGTTTTTAAAATCACACAATGTTTTATTTTTTTTAGTTTAAAAAATCACTTATTGTGTTTTTAAAATCACACAATGTTTTATTTTTTTTAGTTTAAAAAATCACTTATTGTGTTTTTAAAATCACACAATGTTTTATTTTTTTTAGTTTAAAAAATCACTTATTGTGTTTTTAAAATCACACAATGTTTTATTTTTTTTAGTTTAAAAAATCACTTATTGTGTTTTTAAAATCACACAATGTTTTATTTTTTTTAGTTTAAAAAATCACTTATTGTGTTTTTAAAATCACACAATGTTTTATTTTTTTTAGTTTAAAAAATCACTTATTGTGTTTTTAAAATCACACAATGTTTTATTTTTTTTAGTTTAAAAAATCACTTATTACCTTTTGGACGTGTAAACGTAAACTTGTCACCATATATTTGCTTCTACGCTCTATTCAATTCAATAGCCACTTGACAACTATTGATAGGGAGTGAGGATACATTCTCCTTAAGTAGATTAGTCAGAAAGTCTTGCCTAGCAAGGCTTTCGCCCAATTCTTCGGCTGAGACTCTGGGATAATCAGGATTGTCTGTTCTCCCTTCTAGCTGATCTTTTGTAAATTCAATATAGACTTTATCTTTTTGTCTGATCAGATCTATTTGGTCTTTTAGAAGTTTTAAATACAGTAGGATTATTTTCAACCTTGACTTGAGTTTTGTTATTGTTTATCAACAATAATAATTCTTCACAACTCATATCTTTCAAAGTTATAGCTAATTCTTTTGCTTCAGACTCATTAAGCTCAAACCAACTTGATGGCATCTGACTAAATCCCGCTTTTTTCTTCGACAAGTCGATCAATTAGTCAGCTATATACCAGTTTATTTATATTAAATACATCTTCTCTGACTTTTTATTAGTATGGGTTCTCTAAATAGTTTATGAGAAACCAGAAACATATTGCAAAACTATCAACTTTTCCGATAATAGTTTTTTTACTTTTTCTTCTATAAATTATCTTAATGATCAAATCTTTTCTTGGATACTTTATATTTCAGAATTAAAGTATACAGAAATAGTTATTTAGTACAAGAATGTAGAATTTTTAGAAGGATTCTATAAAGATGAACTTCGTTTTTATAAAATGAGAGCAAAAAAGTTAAATAAAACAATCTTTACCCCTAGTTATCTTTCTTTTTATGAGCATTAAAGTCTATACAATAGATTACAATATAAAAATAATAACAAATATGATGCTTATTATGATGTCCACAAATAAGTTAGCAATGAAGAGGTACTTAATTAAGTGGAAAACCAAAAAGAAAAGATATTAGTCGTTGATGATGAAACTAGCATAAGAAGAATTTTAGAAACTCGTTTATCTATTATTGGTTATGACGTTATTACTGCTTCCGACGGAGAGGAAGCGCTAATATTGTTTAGGAAAGAGTATCCGAATTTAGTAGTTTTAGATGTGATGATGCCTAAGCTAGATGGATATGGTGTCTGCCAAGAACTTCGTAAGGAATCCGATGTTCCGATTATTATGCTAACTGCATTAGGAGATGTTTCCGATAGGATTACTGGATTGGAGCTTGGTGCTGATGATTATGTTGTAAAGCCTTTTTCTCCAAAAGAACTGGAAGCAAGAATTAGATCAGTGCTAAGAAGAGTTGATAAAATTACTATCAGTCCTGGTATTCCTAGTTCAGGTGTGATACATATTGGATTTTTGAAAATTGACACCAATAAAAGGCAGGTGTATAAAAATAATGAAAGAGTTAGATTAACTGGCATGGAATTTAGTCTACTAGAATTATTGGTTAGTAGAGCTGGTGATCCATTTTCACGAGCATCAATCTTACAAGATGTTTGGGGTTATACTCCAGAGAGACATGTTGATACAAGAGTAGTTGATGTTCATATTTCAAGACTTAGAGCTAAATTAGAAGATGATCCAAGTAATCCTGATCTTATTCTTACGGCAAGAGGTACTGGATATTTATTTCAACGAATCACAGAAGTTAATAAATAGATAAAACTAGAGATATACTCTAGCATACTTTATTAAAGCGTTAACTACTATTTTTAGAGATAAATATCTCTAATGTCTAGCAACTTAAAAAAGATCATGAATAGCACTAAAAAATATAAAATTATGCTACTTAGCGAACTAAAGTTAACTATTTTATTACAGAAATGACAAACATAACTTATTTAGTATATAATATTATTAATCGTAAAGACAAGTAAAAATAAAAAAAATTTTAATTTACTTATATAATTTGCTCTGGAGATTTTATTTATGACCATAGCAATTGGGCAAGAAAAAAGTCGTGGCAGGTTTGATCTTATAGATGACTGGGTGAAAAGAGATCGTTTTGTATTTGTGGGGTGGTCTGGTCTATTGTTATTTCCATGTGCTTATTTATCATTAGGTGGTTGGTTGACAGGAACTACTTTTGTTACTTCGTGGTATACACATGGTTTAGCTAGTTCATATTTAGAAGGATGCAACTTTTTAACTGCTGCTGTATCAACGCCAGCAAACAGCATGGGCCATTCATTATTATTATTGTGGGGACCTGAAGCACAAGGCGATTTTACTCGTTGGTGTCAGATAGGCGGACTTTGGGCATTTATAGCACTACATGGTTCTTTTGGCTTAATTGGCTTTTGCCTGAGACAGTTTGAAATTGCGCGCTTAGTTGGTATTCGACCATATAATGCAATTGCATTCTCAGGTCCAATAGCTGTATTTGTGTCTGTATTTTTAATGTATCCTCTAGGCCAATCTAGTTGGTTTTTTGCTCCAAGTTTTGGAGTTGCAGCTATATTTAGATTCTTATTATTTTTACAAGGGTTCCATAACTGGACTTTAAATCCTTTCCATATGATGGGAGTAGCTGGTATTCTAGGTGGAGCTTTACTATGTGCTATTCATGGAGCAACCGTACAAAATACTTTGTTTGAAGATGGCGACGCCGCAGACACCTTTAGAGCATTCACTCCAACACAATCTGAAGAAACTTATTCAATGGTTACAGCTAATAGATTTTGGTCACAAATCTTTGGTGTTGCTTTTTCTAATAAAAGATGGCTTCATTTCTTCATGTTGTTTGTACCTGTAACTGGTATGTGGACAAGTGCATTTGGTATTGTTGGACTAGCGTTAAATTTACGAGCATACGACTTTGTATCTCAAGAACTAAGAGCTGCTGAAGATCCAGAGTTTGAAACATTTTATACTAAGAATATCTTATTAAATGAAGGTATTCGTTCATGGATGGCTGCGCAAGATCAACCTCATGAAAACTTTATATTCCCTGAGGAGGTTTTACCACGTGGAAACGCCCTTTAATAGTAATGCAAGTGTAGGCGGTCGAGATATTGAGTCAACAGGATTTGCTTGGTGGTCAGGTAATGCTAGACTTATTAATGTATCAGGTAAATTACTAGGAGCACATGTTGCTCATGCTGGTGTAATGGTGTTTTGGACTGGAGCTATGACACTATTTGAAGTGGCACACTTTGTTCCAGAAAAGCCACTTTATGAACAAGGTTTCATATTAATTCCTCACCTGTCCACACTAGGATGGGGTGTTGGTCCTGGAGGAGAAATCACTAGTATTTATCCTTATTTTGTTGTTGGTATTCTCCACCTAATTTCGTCAGCCGTATTGGGATTTGGTGGTTTATATCATTCTTTAATAGGTCCAGATACTCTTGAAGAGTCTTTTCCTTTCTTTGGCTATGACTGGAGAGATAAGAATAAAATGACTACTATACTAGGAATTCATTTAATTCTACTTGGTATAGGTTCTTTCTTATTAGTTATAAAAGCTTTATTTGTTGGCGGTGTTTATGATACATGGGCGCCTGGTGGAGGTGATGTAAGATTTATTAATAATCCTACACTGAATCCGCTTATTATATTCGGATACATTTTTAAGTCACCATTTGGTGGAGACGGATGGGTTGTTAGTGTTGACAACATGGAAGATATCATTGGCGGCCATGTATGGTTAGGTGTAGTTTGTATAGCTGGAGGAATCTGGCACATTTTAACAAAACCTTTTGCATGGGCACGTAGAGCATTTGTTTGGTCTGGAGAGGCTTACTTGTCATATAGTTTAGGTGCTTTATCTATAATGGGACTAACAGCTTCCAACTTTGTATGGTATAATAATACAGCTTATCCAAGTGAATTTTATGGCCCTACTGGTCCTGAAGCTTCCCAAGCTCAAGCCTTTACTTTCTTGGTTCGAGATCAAAGACTTGGTGCAAATGTCGCATCTGCACAAGGTCCAACAGGATTAGGCAAATACTTAATGAGATCCCCTAGTGGTGAGATTATTTTTGGAGGTGAGACTATGCGCTTCTGGGATTTAAGAGCACCTTGGGTAGAACCTTTAAGAGGACCTAATGGTCTTGACCTAAATAAAGTTAAGAATGACATCCAACCATGGCAAGAAAGAAGAGCTGCAGAGTATATGACTCATGCTCCTTTAGGCTCGTTAAATTCTGTAGGTGGGGTAGCAACAGAAATTAACTCTGTAAACTATGTATCTCCAAGAAGTTGGTTAACAACCTCTCATTTCTTCTTAGGATTCTTCCTTTTTATTGGTCATTTATGGCATGCTGGCAGAGCGAGAGCAGCAGCAGCTGGATTTGAGAAAGGAATTAACCGTGAGAATGAAGCAGTGTTGTCTATGAGACCTCTTGACTAATCAAAGTATAATCTTTTTATTATATAAAAATAAAAAGTAAATATTAATTCTATCTTATCTTAATATGTATAAGATAGAATTTTCTATTATCTCTAAAACAATGAATTTATAATTTTATGCTCAAAAACACATTGCTTAGCATATAAATTAATAATGAGTTATTTAAAAGTATACCCAGATTTAAGATTATTAACCGGTACAGTATTGAATTATGTCACTTAATATTTATAGCATCAAACACCCTCTAGTCTTAAATTGGACAAGCTCTATAACTCATAGTAATGTATCAAGTCGGGATAAAGTTTCTTTTCTCAAGAAAATCAGCTTAGCATTAATTTATGAGGCAACACGCAAGTCAATAGAAACGATTAATTTATCGATTAAAAATATGGACAGATATAGAAGGCTTAGTCTTCTACCGCAACAATTATCATATCTCATTCTCACAGATTCATATCTATCTCAAGTACTAAGTACAAATGTTCATGCTCTTCTTCCTAGCACTACTATATATCCTATTCATAAAATAAATACGTGTGTTACAGATAAACTTATCAGAAAGGATCCAGTTTTGGAGCATATAATAGTTAAATCATTGGGGAAAAATCTAATGGTTTTACTCAAGAATCTTAATAGCAGTTATAGTTATAGAGTTTTACAAATCCTTCAAAGTGATGAGTGGACTTCCAATCAGATTCAAATTTGTTGTATCACTTGTTCAACAGAAGCTTTACAGTTACTTAACACACAAAAATATAATATCGATATATATACAGCTAAGATTTTTGATGATGATGAATATTCATCTTAAGAATATTTCCTCCAGAATAATAATCTTTCTTGACTTTTGATAGATAGATATATCACATTATGAAAACTAACTACATAAATAACTAATAAATATAACTAACATGCTTACTAATTCTTTCAACCTAATATTTACTTCGATAGCTAGCTTTTCAGAGATTTATTTAATACTACTCTTACTAAAACTTTCTTTGGCCTGGTTTCCTACTGTAAATTGGTATAATGAACCATTTTGTTCATTAAATAGACTGACAGATCCATATTTAAGACTTTTTAGAGGGACAATACCAATGATGTTTGGTATGGATATTTCTCCAATGCTGGGTATAATCTTTCTTCAATGTCTTATGGTTATATTTAATAATGTTCGGCTAGAAGCTATTTAAAGGGTAAGTGGTAACTATAATACTGAAAAGAATTAATAAATTTACAAAAATATGGTACAATCATATTTAAGCAAGATTCTGATTATAAATAAATAGTAATAAGTAATACAATAATGAGAGGTGATTATGCTAAAAATTAGATTAAAAAGATATGGTCGAAAGAAACAACCTAGCTATAGAATTGTAGTAATTGATTGTAGGAAGAGACGAGATGGACGACCTATTGAAGAGATTGGATTTTATAATCCTTTGACTAATGAAACAACTGTGAACTTAGAGTCGGTTGAATTCTATAAAAGTAAAGGAGCACAGACGAGTAAAGTAGTAACTGCCATATGTAAAAAAGCATCAAATGCAAATCTTAGTTAAAACACAGAGAAAGATATATTTTAGAAGGGAGTAATTAAATTGCCACATTTCACATTGAAAGTTTTATGGTTAGAAAATAACATAGCGATTGCAATAGATCAAATAGTTGGCAAAGGGACAAGCCCATTAACATCTTATTTTTTTTGGCCTCGAAATGATGCTTGGGAGCACTTAAAATCTGAACTTGAGTCTAAGCCATGGATTTTGGAAATAGACAGGATTAATCTTTTAAACCAGGCAACAGAAGTAATTAATTATTGGCAAGAAGAAGGAAAGAACAACTCCATAACAAAGGCACAGTTGAAATTTCCTGATTTTTTATTTTCTGGTAGTCATTAAACGTATTAGCCATTATCAGTAGCAATATTTTATAAAGGCAAGCATTTGTATGACTTCTAGTATCTTTATAACAAAGAACTTAAATTTACTATATCTATCAGTCCAAGCATTAGACCCATATTCTATAGACAAGATAGATAAGTATTTTCCACGATTAGGTTTAGTTGATTTATTTGATAACAGAGAGAATAGTTTGTTAAGATATGGCAGTCATTTATCTATATACAATGTAGCAAATACTATATTACTTGCCAACACACTCTTTAAAATGGCTTCTACTTTACAACTGCAAAGCCAAATTAAGTTAATTTTAGAAGATATTAGTCAGGAAGTGTCAGATAATACCCAATACTTGCCTATAACTCAAAACTATATTGCAAGATTTAAAGCTGAGTATTCTGTATCAATAGAGCCGTATTTAGTTGGGAAAGATATCTATGCTAATCAATTATGGATCAATAAGCTTAGCTTCTTGAATCTTTTCTTGCTTAGCCAGCTTACTAAACCGTATGGAGCATACACAATTTTAGTTTACATCAATAAAAATGCATTCAATTGATACTCTGATAATACTAAGAATTCACTTCTACACTCTCTACAATAATACAATCAGTCGTTAAAACCATTGCCGCAATTGACGCAGCGTTTTGCAAAGCAGAACGTGTAACCTTAGCTGGATCTACTATTCCTTCTTTGAACATGTCCACAAATAGTCCTGTATTGACATTATAACCTATCTCAAATTCTTGACTAGCCACTTTTGCAACCACAACTGCACCATTAGAACCTGCATTTTCTACAATTCTGTTTAAAGGTGAGCTTAATGCTCTTTGGACAATTAATGCCCCGATTAATTGGTCGTTTTGAAGGCTTGTCTTAGACCACTCTAATAAATCAGAAGCTAAATGTACTAGTGTGGATCCTCCTCCAGGAACAATACCTTCTTCAATAGCGGCACGAGTTGCATTAATTGCATCCTCTAATCTTAGCTTTTTGTCCTTCATCTCTGTCTCTGTAGCAGCTCCAACTTTAATGACAGCAACACCGCCGGAAAGTTTAGCTAATCTTTCTTGCAACTTTTCCTTTTCATAGATATTTGTGCTGACCTCTAATTGACGTCTAATTTGATCACATCGATTTTGTAAATGTGCTTCGTGACCTTCTGCAATAATTGTCGTACTATCTTTAGTAACTGTAATTCTTCTTGCCTGACCTAGGTTCTCTAAAGCTACACTTTCTAAAGTTAAACCTAAATCCTCAGATATAACAGTCCCACCTGTTAGTACACCCATATCTTCTAGAAGTGCTTTTCTCCTGTCACCAAAACCTGGTGCTCTAACAGCAACTACGTTAATAATGCCTCTCAATTTATTCACAACAACAGTTGCCAAAGCCTCTTTTTCTATATTTTCAGCAATAATTAGTAGTGGTCTTCCTGTTTTAGCAACTTGTTCTAAAACCGGAACCAGTTCTTGCTGAACCAGTGTAATTTTCTTATCAGTTAATAAAATATAAGGGTTCTCTTGAACAACTTCCATACGGGATGTATCTGTAACAAAATAAGGAGAGATAAAACCTTTTTCAAACCTCATACCTTCAGTAATCTCTAGTTCAGTAAAGGTAGATTTACCTTCTTCAAGAGAAATAATACCTTCCCTACCAACTCTATCAAGAGCATCTGAAATCATATTACCTATCGCAACCTCATTGCCTGCAGAAATAGAGGCTACTTGTGAAATGTCGCGAGTATTTTCTACAGGGCGAGAATATTCTGCTATTTTGCTAACAATAAATTTAGTTGCTTTCTCAATACCTTTTTTAATTTCCATTGGATTTGCACCTGCAGCTACGTTACGCAACCCCTGCTTGACGATAGCATGCGCCAAGACGGTTGCTGTTGTTGTACCATCACCTGCTACATCATTTGTTTTAGAAGCTGCTTGTCTGATTAAAGCTACTCCAGTATTTTCTAAATTATCTTCTAACTCTATTTCTTTGGCAATAGTAACGCCATCATTTACAATCTGTGGTGCTCCAAATTTTCTTTCGAGAACTACATTCCTACCTTTTGGCCCTAAAGTTACCGATACTGCTTCTGCCAAGATATCCATTCCTTGTTCTAAAGCTCGTCTTGCATTGTCCTGGTATAAAATTTGCTTACTCATAATTTTGATGTATAATCATTTTTCTAATTAATAAAAGAAACAGAAAAAATCTGTACAAAATTTTATAGTTATAATGTTAAGCAATACAAAACATCTTTTCTATACAGATAATTTATTATTCACCGTTAATATATCATATCTAATGAGGTTTAGATAAAAATAATTAGTTGTAAATACAATACCAAATAATTATGGTTCTAAATAACAATACTTCTTTTCATAATAAGTAAAAAAGGTATATTTATTATTAAAATAATGATATAATATTTTCTAGGGCTTGTAGCTCAGTGGATTAGAGCACGTGGCTACGAACCACGGTGTCGGGGGTTCGAATCCCTCCTTGCCCGATATATTATGAGACACTAGTATTTTGCTTTTTTCATTAATAAAACTATTCTAACATCAAGACTAAAAGGATTATATACATGCAATCTATAAGAGGCATGCACGATATTTTACCCAAAGACACTAAGTACTGGCAACACGTTTATAACGTTGCCATAGACATATTAAATCAGGCCAGTTATCAGGAAATTCGCACTCCTATTATAGAAGATACAGCATTATTTTTGAGAGGCATTGGAAGTGATACTGACATTGTAAGTAAAGAGATGTATAGTTTTGAGGATAGAGGAAAACGAGATCTTACCCTAAGGCCTGAAGGCACAGCACCAGTAGCAAGATCTTTAATACAGCATAAACTTTACAATGAACAACATATCCAAAAACTATGGTACATGGGACCAATGTTCAGATATGAAAGACCACAACACGGACGACAAAGACAGTTCCACCAACTAGGTTTAGAGTGCTACGGTAGTAATAGTCCTATCTTAGATGCAGAAGCGATTTATTTAGCTAACCAAATCATAGACAGTTTAGAGTGTAGTAAGTATACAATTGAAATCAATAGTATTGGAAGTGTTAATACAAGGCAAGATTATGAGAAAGCTCTTCGAATATACTTATCAACTTATAAATTAGATTTAGATAGAGAATCTCAACAGAGGTTAATCGTTAGCCCTCTGACAATCCTTGATAGTAAAGATCCACAGACACAAGAAATTTTACTGAATGCACCAATAATATCTAATTTTCTAGATCGAGAAGCTTTAACTCATTTTGAGAAGATGCAAGATTATCTCTCTAGTATGAATATTCCGTTTACAATTAATAATCAGTTAGTAAGGGGACTAGATTATTACAATAGTACGGTGTTCGAAATAAAGACTAACTTACTTGGAACACAAGATACTATTTGTGGAGGCGGACGCTATGATTCTTTGACTCAACAGCTAGGTGGGCCTGCTATACCTGCATTGGGATGGGGCATTGGGATAGAAAGATTACTCTTATTAGTACAAAATAAACTAGAATTGCCTCAAAGCAGTGAATTGATTTACTTGGCTTTGCAAGGTTATGAAGCAGAGAAAAAAGGACTTAGCTTAATTCCAATTTTCCGGAATTATGATTTACGTTATGAAGTTGACTTGAGTGGCAGCAGTTTTCAGAAACAAGTAAAAAGAGCTCACAAGAAAAATGCGTTGATATGTGTAATCATTGGAGAGGAAGAATCATCTTCACAAACTTTAACTGTTAAATGGTTAAAAGAATATAGACAAGAAACCTGTTCAAGGCAACAATTTATTGACACACTTAAGCTTTATAAAAAAGAAGAACTGACAGGATAATCACTGCTGTAGTTGACATGATGACAAAATACAGAGATAATTATATTATCTAAATCCATTGGGGTGTCGCCAAGTGGTAAGGCAGCGGACTTTGACTCCGCCATTCGCAGGTTCGAATCCTCCCACCCCAGTACATAGTTTTAATTAAACATCTTTTTGTATCCACATTAATATTAATTAATGCAATAATAGTTTATAGTAATTAGATAAACATATATTATATTAAGGATGGCTTGTAAAATATGGCAGTTATTCAATTTATAAAAGGCATTGATGAAACAGTTGTGCCTGATGTAAAATTAACCAGATCTCGAGATGGGAGTACAGGAACAGCAACTTTTAGATTTACAAATCCTGTTATTTTAAACGCTAGTATGGAAAATCAAGGCGATATTACAGGAATGTATTTAATGGATGAAGAAGGTGAACTTATCACAAGAGATGTCAACGCTAAATTTATTAATGGTAAGCCAAAAGCAATTGAATCGATATATGTTATAAAAGATGCCAGCAATTGGGACCGATTCATGCGTTTTATGGAAAGGTATGCTAATGAGAATAGTTTATCTTTCACTAAAGCAGAGGACTCTTAAATACAAAATAATCATATAAATTAACATATACTTAGGAAACATACATAATTATATTCTTTAATACATAAAATATACGTGCAAGAAAATAAATATGAATATTTCTTGGGAATGGCTTCAGAAACTTGTAGATTTAAAGGGAATTAGCATTGAATCTATTGTAGAAAGATTAACTCTTGCTGGATTTGAAGTTGAAGATATTATAGAACTACCTTACAATCACAAACTTTTAGAGGTTAGTAGTACTACTAATAGAGCTGATACATTAAGTATGATGGGGATAGCTAAAGAAGTCTCAGCAATTATAAATAGAGAATTAAAAACTAATACTAATCAAGCTCCTCTTTATATCTATAATAAGCCTTTAGAGCTGAATACAAACACCCCTAGCAAGATACTTCAAACAAAAATCATTAATTTTCATATTAATAGTACTCCTCCATGGATTCAATCTATTCTGATGAATTATGGAATTCAGATTGAAAATAATATAATAGACATTCTTAATTTTATAGATCTAAAATGGGCTAAAAAATTTAGTGTCAAAAGAACCACTTCTCCTGAAATTGAGGCTTACAACAGAGCAAAAATTTTATATCTTTATTACGATCAGACTAACAACAATGGTCAAGATATCCAGGATGGTATCTCTCAAGCAGATCTATTAACCGCATATAATGAATGCATGCTGTTAATAGCGCATATTTATGACGGAGTGGTAAGTACAACTTACTACTTTTCATCTAATAATAGAGTAAATCAACCGGTCTATTTGAGAAATTTAACATTGCAAGATACGCTAGGTCCTTACTCTTCTTTACAGAAGATATCTATAAATTACTCTAGTTTAATAACTAAAAGTATACAGATACTAATAAAATTAGGCTTTATTGTTAAGCAGTATAGTACTGATCTTGCCATTCTGGTACCCCTAAATAGGGTTGATGATGTTTATCGAGAGATTGACATTATTGAAGAAATCAGCCGGGTTTATGGCTTTGATAAATTCCTAGATAGACTTCCTGTAAGTCGCTTTAAGGGTAGTAAAAAACATACAACACATCGTCTAAGTCATATAAGAAATGTCTTGAGGTCTAACGGTTATCACGAAACTACTCATTCTCCGTTAGAAGACAACTTTGCCAATACGATTGTAGTATATAATCCGTTAATTGGCGAATTTAATAGCCTAAAAGAAAATTTACTTAATAATTTGCTAAAATCAAATATCTCTAATATCAAACAAGGTAATGGTGCAGTAAATATTTTTGAGACCGGTCGTGTCTTTACAAAAAGCAGCTATTATAATGAAGTGATACATCTTGCTTGTATATTTGGTGGAGATATGCAAAGTAGAAGAAGTTGGAGTGAAGATCCATTAGATCTAGATTGGTTTCAAGCAAAAGGTCAGGTAGAAGAAATTTTTGAACGATTAAATGTGGATATCAGCTGGTCAGAATTAGGTGAAAATTTAAATTTCAATAAAAATACATATTGCTTCTTTAAAAATCATGAGTGTGCTGTGTTAACTATTGATTCACGATCTATAGGTATCTTTGGTTGCTTAAGACCCAGTTTATACAATGTAAACGGTCTTACAACTCCACTGTACGGTTTTGAGATCTTGATTAATGAGTTCATTAGTCCTCTATGCTCTGCTAAAATATTCAGAACATACTCTAAATATCCTAGTATTGTAAGGGACATAACAATTACTTTTGACGCGCGTATTACAGTAGAAACTATTATAGATACGATACTCGATAATAATAATTCAATAATTGAATCGGTAAAACTTTGCAGTTTGTATGAAGTTCAACAAGAGGGGCAAAAAAATAGGAACTTAAGTTTTAGAATTACCTATAGGTCAGTTAATAAAACACTCACTAGTATTATCATAGATGAGCTTGAGTGTCAGATTAAGGAAGAACTGAAAAGTAAATTTAAGGTTAATCTATAGAGAAAGTCATAAGCCGGATTTTGTTCTTTTTAGAGCAAATCATAAAAGGATGGTTATTGATCTGTAGTTATCAAAACTTAATGCAGTATTTAGACACATAATAGATAGAGTATAGATTATAATGTATAACTTTGCTCCATTGTGGGGTTTACCTAGCAAATATTATTACAATATTCCTGGTATGCTTTTACCATACCTTTGCACCCTTACTTAGATATTTTTTACCAAGCGGTTTATTTCTGTGGCACTTTCCTCGTAATTACTTACACTGAGACTTATTCAGCAACTATATTCTATAAGGAGTCCGGACTTTCCTCAAACTTTAAAATAAGTTTGCAACCACCTGCGCGAACTCTATAGATATAGTCATAATAACAAAAAATAGATAAAAAAGGAACTAGTTGATGTGCTTTACCGATACAAACTTTGCGCAGTTATTAGATAGATATCAATATAGCTTTAATGTTGGAGATATAATTGCTGGTACAATCTTTAGTAAAGAAGAAAAGGGCTATTTAGTAGATATTGGTGCTGATAATGCAGCATACCTACCAAATAATGAAATCTCTCTAGAGACTTATAGTAGTGCTGTTGAACTTAGCCGGAGTGAAATACAGGAATTTTTCATCCTTGCTTATAATATTAAAACTAAACAATTAGTACTCTCACTCAAAAGGCTTGAGTATCTTATATCATGGGATAGAATAAAACAGCTGAAAAGTGAAAACATAGCAATTGAAGTTAAAATTATTGGATTAAATAAAGGAGGAGGTTTAGTTCTTTTAGAAAATATTCAAGGTTTTATACCCAATTCTCATTTAGCTTATATGGAGAAGAAAGAAGAGTTATTAAATCAACATATAGCCTGCAAATTTCTTATTGTCGATGAGCAATGTAATCAGCTTGTTTTAAGTAGTCGATGTGCACAACTTGAGAGAATACCTAATATAGTTAATCTTGGAGCCTATGTTGAAGCTCCTGTTGCAGAAGTTAAGCAATATGGCATTTTTTTCAAGATAGAAAAGATACCTGCGTTGTTACACATCTCAGAAATACCTGAAAAATACAATAGTAATATCAGTTATTACTTTCCTATCGGCAAAATCTGGAAAGTTAAGGTTATTCATATTGATAGAAAGCAAGGCAGACTCTCTGTATCTCTTCTTGATTAGTTTACTATAGTTCCTATCCACCTCCGACAATTGTCAGAATTTCTAACTTATCATTTTGGTTCAGTAAGATATTTTCTATTTGATCGTCATGCAAAAGGTCACTGTTATATTCTATTAAACTAAATGTTGTATCAATATCTAAATATGTTAGCATATCCTTGATAGACATACTGCTAGTACAGTGAAATGGTTCTCCATTAATTTGAATTGTGAAAGGTTTACTCATTTGTATAGAACTGCTAAAGAGAAATAAATACTATCAAAGTAGACTTAAAGTCTACAACATATTACAATCAATATTATAGCATGGCGGGTGTGGCCAAGTGGTTAAGGCAATGGATTGTGACTCCATTATTCGCGGGTTCGATTCCCGTCATTCGCCCTTTTTACCTTAATTTTATGTTGATAACAATATTGAGCAAGATGTGTTCTATTTTTTGTATCTGTTTTAGATAATAGGCGACTCACATACTTCTCAACGTTTCTTATTGTGAACTTCAAAATGTCTGCAATTTCTTTGTTGGTCATTCCTTCAAGCACACATTTGAGTACTTCATACTCTAATGGAGACACCAATAGTTGCTGATTATTATTGAATATACTCTCCATAGAATTTGTTTTTTCATCTACAAAATGAGTACACACTCTAGCATAAGCAAGAAGACTTTTAATAATCGCAAGCAACTCTTCAGGATCAAAAGGTTTAGTTATATAATGTTGACATCCTAACTTATAACCACAAATTCTATCAGAAGTCATACCTTTGGCACTAATGAAAATAAATGGAACATTTGAGTATTGCTCTGAACTTTTGATTTTTTTTATAAAATAATAACCATCTTGTTGAGGCATTAAGATATCAGAAATAATTAGAGCTGGTTTATTAGATATTAAAAATTTCATACCATTTTCAACGCTATTTGCAGTCTCTACTATAAAACCTTCATTAACTAAATATTGAGAGATGGAAAATACTAGAGCTTTGTCATTGTCTACTAATAAAATTTGATCTGGCATATATTTTTTAGAAAAGAATTCAAAGTAGATTCCCAAAGCTTGGTATTATAATAATGAGTAGTTCCAAAAGTGTTCGATAATCTTAAGCAACTATTCTTTTTTGCTACTATCAAAGAATAGAATATATGCCAACAATCTATTCTCAATTTTGATCTCCTCTTGTAGTTTTTTATAGTTAGCTAGTTTAATATTTTTGCTGTTTGTATTTTTTTTAAGTATTATAAGTATTTTATAACTAAAGCGTTAAAAGTTACATTTTTACATCACCAGTGAATATAATACATAGGTATTATTTCGGAGATAATCAATACTAACTAAGTTAATAGATTTAATTTTATTCTTGTTTAATAAAAAATTAGAATACCCTTATCTAAAAGCTCTCGTATTGAATACAAATAAAAATTAAGCACTCTATAGATATAAAGATTCAATCTATTAAAATACAGGTAGTCTTATCTCAAACGAATAAATGGGCGATTTCTCAAGAAATAACTATGAAAGATATATATATAAGTTAATAGAAGGTGACTCTATTGTAGTCCATAAAAATTGCAGTCAGCTCTATATGGTTTTGGCAGGTGTACTCAATATCTCAAAAGTTTTTACAAATCAAGAAGTTTATGCAATAAATATTATTTCAGATGGCAACTTTTTTACGCCTTCTTTTAGCAATTGTTACGCTAATAATTATTACTATGCATTACAAGCTGTACAAACTACCTATATTGTTAGTCTAACAAATAATAAGTTGCATGAATTTAATTTAATGGAGCAATATAACCGTAAAGCTGTAATATACAACAGTTGTCATCTTACAGAAATATTAATTCATAAGAATACACAGTATCGACTTATACACTTGCTTCTTCTATTAAGTAAAAGTTTTGGTATTGTACACTCTCATAAAGTTGTGATCCCGCTACAATTATCTTATAACACCTTAGGTATAATGATAGGGAGTAATGGAAGCTCTGTTGGCAAAATACTGAGAATTCTTCATAAAAATCATATAGCAAAACATAGTCGCAATTGGATTAATATTTATAGTCTCAAAGAACTAATTTTGTTTAAGAAGAGTGAGATCTAAATATTAATAATATTGGATAAATATGCTATAATATATTATTGTATTGCTAGTATTCAACGTAAATAATAGTCTAGATGTAAAAATTTGACATGATATTAATTTAGATAGCTTCTTATGGGAAAAATTTATGACTGGTTTGAAGAGCGTTTAGAGATTCAGTCCATCGCTGATGATATTACAAGTAAATATGTACCTCCGCACGTTAATATTTTTTACTGTATTGGTGGTATTGTATTTACTTCATTTCTAATTCAAGTTGCTAGTGGTTTTGCAATGACATTTTACTATAGACCTACAGTAGCAGAAGCATTCTCTTCTGTAGAATATATCATGACTGATGTTAATTATGGTTGGCTTATTAGATCTGTCCATAGATGGTCAGCAAGTATGATGGTTCTAATGCTAAACCTACATGTGTATAGAGTTTATCTAACAGGTGGTTTTAAAAAACCACGAGAATTAACTTGGGTAACAGGTATTATTTTAGCAGTATTGACTGTCTCATTTGGAGTAACAGGGTATTCTTTACCTTGGGATCAAATTGGTTATTGGGCAGTGAAAATTGTAACAGGTGTTCCTGAAGCTGTGCCAATTGTGGGAGGTAGTATTGTAGAATTGTTGAGAGGAGGAGTCAGTGTCGGTCAAGGCACACTAACTCGCTTTTATAGCTTACATACATTTGTCTTGCCTCTGTTAACTGCAGTGTTTATGTTAATGCATTTTTTAATGATTAGAAAACAAGGAATCTCTGGACCTTTATAAAAGTAAAGGATAAAGAAATAGTCTATTAGTAACTATAAACTTTACGTATATTAACAAGATGTCTATAATTAAAAAACCAGATTTAACAGATCCTAACCTAAGAGCTAAATTAGCAAAAGGTATGGGACATCATTATTACGGTGAACCTGCTTGGCCTAACGATCTTTTGTACATGTTCCCAACAGTTATCCTAGGTACAATTGGTTGTGTAGTGGCACTGGCTATACTAGAACCGTCTGCAATTGGTGAAAAAGCTGATCCTTTTGCAACTCCCCTAGAAATATTACCAGAATGGTACTTTTTCCCTACTTTTAATTTATTGCGAGTAATTCCTAATAAATTGATTGGAGTGTTATCAATGGCTGCTGTTCCAGCAGCATTAATTACTGTTCCTTTCATAGAAGGTATTAATAAATTTCAAAATCCTTTCCGTCGTCCTGTTGCGACAACAGTCTTTTTGGTTGGTACTTTTGTAAGTATTTGGTTGGGAATTGGTGCAACAATGCCTCTTTCTAAAGCAATAACACTTGGTCTGTTCTAAGAAATAACTTGAAAAGATAAACTTCTAACTAGCATTTTTGAATGTTAGTTAGAAGTTTATTAATTTTTACTTAATTATTACAACTGCACCTGCTTCTTCTAATTTACTTTTCATTTGGTCAGCATCATCTTTAGAAGTAGCTTCTTTTAAGACTTTAGGAGCTGATTCTACTAAGTCTTTAGCTTCTTTAAGACCCAATCCAGTTAAAGAACGTACAACTTTTAAAATAGCTATTTTCTTAGGTGCTGGTACTTCTTCTAGGACTACATCAAACTCTGTTTTTTCTTCCGTTTCGGTTGAAGCATCCGCCCCAGATGCTCCTCCTGGCATCATCATTATGCCACCCCCCGATTGTGAAGCATCTACATCAAAAGTCTCTTCTATTTGTTTAACAAGTTCTGCAGCTTCTAAAAGAGTTAAGGACTTAAGCTCATCAATAATTGTTGAAATTTTAGTTGTCATTTTGTTTTTGGCTAAATTAACTGATAAATAAAGTAGGCGTTAGAATAATTTTAAAGCTACTTATGATGTAGCTGTTATATATCTTTTAAGCTATTAATATCAATAGATATTGATGGTCCCATGGTACTACATATATGCATAGTTTTCCAGTACTTTCCTTTCGATCCGGTTGGACGATTACGTTCAATGGATTCTTTTATGGCCAATAAGTTAGCTGCAAGATCTTCCTTCGAAAAATTAACCTTACCAAAGGGTATATGAACAATACCGGTTTTATCCAAGCGGTACTCTAATTTACCCAGTTTAAATTCTTGAACTGCTTGGCCGACGTCTATCGTTACAGTACCAGCCTTCGGAGATGGCATTAAACCACGTGGTCCTAGAACACGTCCTAATTTTGCAATTAAAGGCATTATATCAGGTGTAGCAATAAGCTTATCAAAATCAATGTTACCTTGTAAAATTTGCTCAATAACATCTTCTGCACCAACCAAGTCTGCTCCGGCGGATAAAGCTTCAGTAATCTTTTCACCTTTTGTAATAACAGCAACTTTAGCAAGTTTTCCGGTTCCTTTAGGTAATATTACGGTTGATCTTAATTGTTGGTCTGCATATTTAGGATCTAGCCCCAATACAATATGAGCTTCAGCGGTTTCTACAAACTTAGCTGATGAACTTCTTCTCAGTAGTTCTATTGCTTCTGTATAATTATAGTTCTTGTCTTGAACCAACTCTGACATTGCTCTAAATCTTCGAGAGACTTTTGTGTTACCCATAACTTCCTTTTAGTTAGTATAAATTAATTGCTGTTAACTATTAATCGTAATTCCCATATTCTTAGCTGTACCAGCAATAATTTTCATGGCTTGTTCTCTGCGATTTGTATTTAAATCTTTTAACTTAATATCAGCAATTTCTGCAAGTTGTAATTCCGTAATTGTACCGATCTTCTTATTATTAGGTTCTCCAGAACCTTTATTTACTCCGGCTGCTTTTGCAAGTAACACAGATGCTGGAGGTGTCTTTAGTATAAATGTGAAACTACGATCTTCATATATTGAGATTTCTGCAGGAATAATCATACCTGATTTATCTGAAGTTCGGGCATTATAATCTTTGCAAAATGCTACAATATTAACACCATGCTGTCCTAATGCCGGACCGATAGGTGGGGCTGGGGTAGCTTTACCCGCTCCAAGTGCTAGTTTTACAATAGCAACAACTTTTTTAGCCATCTTTTTATTTAACAGTAGTAACTAGTTAGAAATATTATAATTAATTATAGGTTTGTAAGTTCAATACAAAAATGCCATAAAAATACTATATTTTGAACTTATAACGTTTTATACTATTGTATAGTAAGTGGATAAGGAAAAGATACATAGTCACTGGATCTAAGTGAAATTATTTAGAGCTGGATAGATTTAAACACGCCTTGAAGGACTTGAACCCTCGACATTAGGTTTTGGAAACCTACGTTCTACCAACTGAACTAAAGGCGCTTATAAGATAAAGCCTACAATATAATTATAACATAAAGCGATTTTACATTTGTACAATCTTTATTTTCCAAGTTAACTATACGATGAATCAGAAGCATATTTTAGATAAATTAACTAAAGATGACTATCAGAGATATGCTAAGCATTTAATCTTACCAGAGATTCAGCTAATTGGTCAAAGACGACTGCAAACAGCAAAAATTTTATTTATTGGAGCCGGAGGTTTAGCATCTGCCACTTTACTATATTTAGTTTCATCTGGTTTGAAGAATATTGGAATAGTTGATGATGATATAATTGAACTGTCAAATTTACAAAGACAAATTTTGTACAATGAAACAAATATTGGCTCATATAAAGTAGATGTTGCAAAGAGGCAACTAATGAAAATAAATTCTACATCTAACATTACTACACACAAGTGTAAGTTATATGGTAATAATGCTGAAGAGTTAATTAAATTATATGACATTGTTGTGGATAGTACTGACAATTTTCAAGCAAGATTTATATTAAGTAAAGTTTGTAAAAAGTTACATAAAACACACATTTATGGAGCAATTGGTTCATTTGCGGGACAGATTAGTGTGTTTAATTACCAGGGTGGTTTGAGTTATCATGAAATGTACCTTCCTAACAAGAAACAATCTACTCCAGGATGTTCTCAAGAAGGAGTCATATCAGTATTACCTGGTCTGATTGGGATTATGCAAGCCACTGAAATAATAAAAATTATTACTGGTGCTGGAAAGGTACTTCATGAAAAAATGTTAGCATACAATGCACTACAAACTTCTTTTAAAGTATTACGACTGCATCCAATTCAACAACAAGGTGAGCAGATCGAAATATATGATACAAGACTAGAGACCAAGAACAAGCAAAATATTGATATTATAGAAATCTGTCAATTCTATGATTATTTAAATAATAATGAGTTAAGTATTTGCTTAATTGATATTAGGCCTGATTATGAATACCAACTTTCGCATTTGCAAAATGCTATCAGTATTCCATTAATTAGCATCTGCGAAGAAAATATAATTAGTTCGATAAGTATTGTAGCAATACAGAAACAGGTGATTATTTATTGTAATTCTATTGTTAGAACTCATGTTGCATCTAACTTACTACAAAAACAGAACATTATGCACTCAATCCTTAATATGGCTTAATGATTTAAGTACTAATAAAGCCTTTGCAGAGAATTGCTAATTAGGTTGAACAATTAGATTTCACCTTACTTATCTAAAAAGATAGAGAGTTAATCAAAAGGAAAGAGAGGGATTCGAACCCTCGTTAATATTGCTACTAAACAGCATTTCCAATGCTGCGCCTTAAACCGCTCGGCCATCTCTCCAATTAATAAATGATTACCTTTCAAAATTTAACTGTCATTGTATCATATTTGATAAATATTGTATATAATAAGTCACATTAAGTCTAATTTAATAATATCAAGAAAGTATTTATGCCTAACAAAAACATTCAATTAATTTTAAATAAAACAACAGCTAATTTAGGTTCCGAAGGAGAAATAATTAACGTCTCTAAAGGTTATGCTCGTAATTATTTATTGCCTTACAAAGTGGCAGAACCACTTACTAAAAGCCGTCTCCAATATGCGCAAAAGATTGAAGCTCAAAAAGTAAGGGTCCGTGAAGAAAATATTTTGCAAATGACCAAGTTAAAGAATGACTTAGAAAGTATTAACAAATTTAGTCTTAAGAGAAAGATTAGTGAAAATAACAACATTTTTGGAAGCGTAAATGAAAAAGATATAATTGACTTAATAAACAGTAATACAGGTATTAGTCTACAAAAAGAACAAGTCCAATTACCTGAAGTAAAAGAGATTGGTGTTTATAATATTGAATTAAAACTACTAGATAATTTAGTAGCTCTTGTTGAACTACATATCCTTCCGGAAACATCATCCTAACATAAGATAGAGATAAAACATTTTATGGCTAATCAAGCGCCTGGAATTAAATACTATGAGCAGTTACCTCCTCAGCATAACCTCGCTGAGGAAATACTTTTAGGTGGGATAATACTGAATAGTAATATTATTGAAACCGTTATTGGAGAATTAATAGCTGAATCTTTTGCGCTTGAAAGACATCAACTTATATATAGAACAATCATTGATATATATATCGAAAAGAAACACATTAATTCCATTATACTAATTAATCAACTCTGGGAATTAAACCTGCTAAATAAAATTGGAGGAATTAATAAGATTTTACAACTTTTGCAACAAGCTCAAATCTTTACTTCAAAAATTATCACAAAAGCAGCAATAAAGTATTATACTACGTTAATACAAGATAAGTACCTCAGACGACAATTGATACAGTATGGTTATGATGTTATAAATATGGCCTATAATTCATCTATTGATAGTGTAACTATTTCATTTAAGTTAGATCGATATATCTCGTATTTAAAAAAACAACTATTTTACGAAGATGTAATTGATATTAATCTTTTAATTAATCAAGTTTTTTTAAATTTAAAATCTCCAGAGACTAGATCTCAGCATTATGGACTATTATCACACTTTCATTCATTGGACTTATTAACCGGAGGATTTAAGAAAGGAGATCTTATTGTTATTGCTGGTAGACCATCGATGGGCAAAACTTCTTTAAGTCTTAATATAGGATTGAATATTATAGAAAACGAAGCTAAAAGTATTATCTTTTTTAGTCTAGAAATGTCAAAAGAACAAATACTGTATAAGTTACTCTCTATGAAATCTAAAATTCCAATTAGTAATATTAGAAAAGGACAAATTCAGCAAGAAGAATGGATCAATTTACAAAAAGCTGGTAAACTTTTGGCAGAAGCTAGGATAAATATAGATGATACTGCAAATTTGTCAATTATGCAAATAGGAGTTAAAGTTAAGAACTTAATTGATGCAGACCCGGAAGTTAGCTTACTAGTAATTGATTACTTGCAATTAATACGTATATCAAATCATTCTTTTAAAAATAGGAATGAGGAATTATCAGAAATTACTCGAACCCTAAAAATGCTTGCTAAAAGTGTAGATATGCCTATTCTCGTTCTATCTCAATTGAATAGAAATGTTGAAGGTCGAGTAATCAAGAGACCTTTGTTAGCTGATTTACGTGAAAGTGGTTGTCTATCACAAGTTACTAGTATTTTAAATTTTATTTCTCATAAGAGAATCTATTTACCTGTTACATTAGTGCATGTAATGAAGAGCTCAAGTTTAACCGGGGCACTAGTTCATGAAAAAAATAATCATCATATTAAGTACAGCTACAAGCAATACTTGTATCAAGTATTAAAAAGAGAGAATAAGATCTCTACAAACCTTACACACAATCATCTGCTGTTAACAAATTTCAGATGGGACAGGACTGATAATTTAAAATACTTTAGAGCTTTAACATACTTGGATTTACAGACACAAATTATAAGGATCAATGAAGTAATTCAGAATATTTATCTATTAAAAAAATATAATTCTTACGATATTTCTGTACCAAATGAAAAAATGTTTTTTACAAATGATTATATGTTTACACACAATTCTATCGAACAAGATGCTGACCTAGTATTATTACTGTTTAGGGAATCATATTACAACCAAAATATAGACGACGATAACTTAACTGAAATTATCATTGCTAAGCATCGGAATGGTCCCATAGGCATATCTAGGCTAAAATTTCAACCTGAGATTTCTACTTTTAATGAATAGTACATATTCTTTACCAATCTATTCTATATTCTATTATTTGCAATAGTCGCAATGATCTGTTATATTAGTAATATTGATAATAGCCGAGATAGCTCAGTCGGTAGAGCAGTGGATTGAAAATCCTCGTGTCACCAGTTCAAGCCTGGTTCTTGGCATATATTAGTGAAGAAGACTATAAAGTCTAAATAATTATTATATCAATCATTAAACTCTTAAAAAAGTTTCTTTAAGCACGATTATAAAACTACATTTGCATAATGGGGCAAGTTGTTTTTAATTAACCCCATTGTAAGAACGGATTGCCCTTTTTTTGGATGTATCCTTGCTAAATACTTTGCCCCAACCTTACATTCTGTTACAATCGTTTTTTTCCTCTTTTTTTGTCCGTATCCTTCTTAGTTTTCCTCTCATTTCTTATTCTTTTCTCTTTTTTCTCCGGGGCAAACTTTTCCCTCTTTATTAAAAGAAACTTTTTTTTATTCTTAGTTGTAAGTTATGAAGAAAGTAACTCTAATTTTTCACCTAGTAATACCGTTACGGTGCCATCATCAGTAACGTCAACAACAGCACTATCTCCTGCTTTAATTTTTCCAGATAATACTTCCTCAGCTAAACTATCTTCAAGCATTCGCATTACTGCTCTACGTAATGGTCTTGCACCATAACTAGGATTGTAACCTTCATCTACCAAGCGATTTTTAAATCTTTCTGTAACATCTAGTTGAATTTCTTGTTGCTTAATACGTTCGAAAACTTCATTTAGCATTATATCCGCAATTTCTCGAACTTCATCTTTAGTTAGTTGTCGAAAGACTATTATTTCATCTAAACGATTTAAAAATTCTGGACGGAAATACTGTTTTAGCTCTTCATTAACTAATGTTTTAATCCTACTGTATTGAGAGTCAACTTGTGATTCTCCTAACTCAAATCCTAGTCCTCCTCCTCCTTTTTCGATAACTTTGGACCCGATATTGGAAGTCATAATTAACAAGGTATTTTTAAAGTCAATTGTACGACCTTTTGCATCAGTTAAACGACCATCTTCTAATATTTGCAGCAGTAGATTAAAAATATCTGGATGAGCTTTTTCTATTTCATCAAATAAAATTACTGTGTATGGACGTTTACGAACAGCTTCAGTCAAATACCCACCTTCGCTATAACCAACATAACCCGGGGGAGAACCAATTAGTTTTGAGACTGTATGACGCTCCATATACTCTGACATATCAAGCCTTACCATTGATTCTTCTGATCCAAAGAAATACGAAGCTAATGCTTTTGTTAATTCGGTTTTACCCACCCCTGTTGGTCCAGAAAAAATAAAACTAGCAATAGGTCTTCCAGGATTTTTTAAGCCAACTCTTGCCCTGCGAATAGCTCTAGACACCGCTACAACAGCTTCATCTTGTCCGATGATTCTGTCATGTAGTGTATCTTCCATGTGCAACAATTTTTCTGATTCACTCTTAGTTAATTTAGTCACTGGAATACCCGTCCAGAATGCAACAATTTCTGCAATGTCTTCTTCAGTCACAACTGGGTCTTCTAAATTTAAGTCCGGTTCTGATTTTTTACTTTGAGCAATGGCAGCTATCTGTGCTTTTATTTCCATCTCACGTGTGCGGTATTGCTCTGCTTTTTCATAGTTTTGAGCTCTAATCGCTTCATCTTTAGTCTTTAATACCGTTCTTAATTCTTTATCCAACTCTCGAGCTGCTGGCGGCAGTTGTGAGTTCAATAACCTAACTCGAGAACCTGCTTCATCTATTAAATCTATTGCTTTATCAGGTAAAAAACGATCTGAAATATACTGATGAGCATACTTAGCTGCTGCAGCCAAAGCTCCATCAGACATTTTCAATTGGTGATGCTTTTCATAACGATCTCTTAATCCAAAAAGTATTTCGATTGTCTCTTCAACACTCGGTTCACCAACAACAACTGGCTGGAATCTTCTTTCTAAAGCAGCATCTTTCTCTATATGTTTACGGTACTCTTCTGAAGTAGTAGCTCCAATACATTGTAAGTCACCTCTTGCTAATGCAGGCTTTAACAAGTTGGCAGCATCAATAGCGCCCTCGGCTGCACCTGCTCCAATTAAAGTATGGACTTCGTCAATCACCAAGATAACATTGTTGGCTGATTTTATCTCATCCATGATTCGTTTAAGTCGCTCTTCAAATTCACCACGGTATTTAGTACCTGCAACAAGAAGTCCAACATCTAGAGTAATTACTAGTTTATCTTCTAAAATCGATGGTACATCACGATTAGCAATTCTTTGTGCTAAACCTTCTGCTAGTGCTGTTTTACCAACGCCAGGTTCACCAATTAATACTGGATTATTTTTAGTTCGTCGACCTAGGATCTGAATAACTCTTTCTATCTCTTTTTGTCTACCTACTACTGGGTCTAAGACACCTTCTATAGCCAGTTCCGTTAAATTAGATCCGAATTCTTCTAAAGTTGGCGTTTTGCTTCGGGTCTGAACATTGTTGTTACTATTCGCATTTGATTCTGCATTGTCTCCAAGCATTTGTATAACTTCAGTCCGGATGGAGGAAACATCAATGGCTAAATTTTCCAGCACACGTGCAGCTACACCTTCCCCTTCACGAACAAGCCCCATTAAAAGGTGTTCTGTACCTATATAATTGTGTCCTAACTGGCGAGCTTCCTCTAGGGATAATTCTAGCACGCGTTTTGCTCTAGGCGTAAATGGTATTTCTACGGCAACAAAACCTGACCCTCGTCCTATAATTTTCTCGACTTCTATTCTTGAATCTTTTAAATTTACATTCATTGATTTCAGCACTTGAGATGCTATACCAGTGCCTTCGCCGACCAATCCTAGAAGGATTTGTTCAGTACCTACAAAGTTATGACCTAATCTTCTAGCCTCTTCTTGGGCTAACATAATGACTTTAATAGCTTTTTCAGTAAAACGTTCAAACATGTTAATAAGTTACAATAAAAATGATTACCTTTGATACTAATTTATATTAGCACAGTTTCTATCATAACTTAACAGTTATAATAAATTAGGTAGAAATTCTATAGAATTAAGTTATTTTTATTGAAATGTAGTTGCCTAAAAAGTAACTTACACACATTTGTCTAAGTAAGTAACAAGTTAAGAGATTTATCAACTATCTTTGTAGTTATGAAATTAATTAAAAGATTTCAAAGAATCTGCAACTTGGACTTAAATAAGCCTTGAAAAAAGTAAAGTAATTCAGAATCTTAAAAGATTCAATATTACAATGCATTAATCTAAATAAATCCAAGGTAAACTTAGAGACACTATCTGAGCTTGTTAGTTAATAACATTTTTCCGGTTTCTATTAGTAAACGAATCTAAAGCAATAATAGCTAGTTCGTAAATCGTATGTAAAAAAATTAGACAAGATATATTTTTCAGTAATATATTATATATTAAAGCTTTGGCTTCGTTCTTGTTAAAATAAAAAAGATGTAAGATTCTTTTATTTATACAATTTTAAATAGTTTTTGTTGTTAATAAGATGATATATCTATCTTTTACATAGTGATGTATAGACATAATTAGGTTAATCGAGTTTGTATGTTGTAGTAAAATATAATATAATCAATTGACGAATATTAATATTATTTCATACAATATACATGACAGATAAAAATATATTATTATTAAATAACTTGACTTAACCATGGACTTCAAAATTAGTGAGAACAAACTGCTAATAGAGCTTATTGAAAGCGAATATTTACGTCCTTTTATACCTATTATTCAGATCGGCGATACTATACGTATGGGACTGCTTATTCAAGAAGGTAGTAAAGAAAGGATACAGTATGCTGAGGGAGTTGTGATAGCAAAACATAACGCAAACTTAAATACTACAATTACTGTTAGGAAAGTTATGCAAGGAGTGGGTGTTGAAAGAGTTTATCTAGTTCATTCTCCACGCATACAGACTATCGAAATTTTACGTAGATCGAAAGTGCGTAGAGCTAAATTATACTATCTAAGGGAAAGATCTGGTAAGGCAACTCGTTTGAAGCAAAAATTTAAATAAAATAGAAATAAACTTGCAATTGCAGACATGGACATATAGCTCAGTTGGTCAGAGCATTACGTTGACATCGTAAATGTCACTGGTTCGAATCCAGTTATGTCCATCAAACCAAAACTCTTTGCAACTTTTTCTTATTATAGATACAACAAATTGTGTTTTAGTAACAGATGTGTTATATTAGTATTTAAGATAAATGGGGTCGGTGCCCGAGTGGTTAATGGGGGCGGACTGTAAATCCGCTGGCTTCGCCTACGTTGGTTCAAATCCAACCCGGCCCATACATTAATTAAGTCAAAACAGCCCTTGTAGCACAGTGGTAGAGCATCTCCTTGGTAAGGAGAAGGTCATGAGTTCAATTCTCATCAAGGGCTTTTACGACATATCAACTTCTTATAATATTTTAGCGTTTAGTTTTTTATTGGGTTTTTGAATACCAATCATCTGTGAATTACTTTTACCCGGAGCAACCATTGGATAGCAATTTTCATCCTCAATAACTTGGCAATCTAATAATACCGGTCCAGGGTAATTAATAAATTCTCGCAGACTTGAGTCTAACTTACTTCTTTCTGAGAGTAAAATACCGTGAATACCATATGACTGAACCAGTTTCTTTAAATCAGGCGCACCTAATTCCATATTAGAATGAGAATACCTTTCTCCATAAAAAGCTTGTTGCCACTGTCTTACCATACCTTGCCATTTGTTATTGATGATAATGATTTTAATAGGCAGATTATATTGTGATATTGTTCCTAATTCTTGTAGATTCATCTGAAAACTAGAGTCACCGCTGATGCAGATAACTTGGTCTTCTGGAAAAGCTATTTGAACACCTATAGCTGCTGGCAATCCATACCCCATAGTTCCTAGGCCAGCACTAGACATCCAATGACGTGGTAGTACGTTTATAAATTGAGCCGCCCACATTTGGTGTTGACCAACATCAGTTGTGTAGTAAGCATTTTTGGCACACTGATTTAGTTTAGTCAAAATCTCTTGGGGAGAGATCTTAGATAATTGATTGGGTACCAAAAGCGGATATTGTATTTTCCATGCTAGTACTCTCTGCCTCCACGAAGAAGCTAATAATGGAGAAAAATGACTATCTTGTTTGATTCCTATAACTAATTCTTCCAATATGTTTTTTACATCACCGATAATAGCTACTCTTGGCACTCTATTTTTACCTATTTCAGCAGGATCTATATCTATATGAACAACCTCGGCCTTGCAAGCAAACTCATCAAGCTTGCCAGTAACGCGATCATCAAACCTAGCTCCTAGAGCTATTAAGAGATCGCATTCACTCACTGCAAAATTTGCATAAGCTGTGCCATGCATTCCTAGCATACCTAAGGCTAGTTCATGATCTTCATTGATTATACCTTTTCCCATGAGAGTAGTTGTTAATGGTATTTCACAAATGTTAACTAATTCCATTATAATATCATGGGCATTAGAAGTAATTGATCCACCACCTACATAAAGTAAAGGTTGTCTAGACTCTTCTAGAAGTTTGATTAATTGTAGCAACTGAACAGTATGGGGGGCAACCTCGTGTCGGAAACCAGGCATATATACATTACCAGGTTTAATCGGTTTGTAGTCAAACTTTTCTAAACCCACGTCTTTAGGAATATCGATAAGTACAGGCCCAGGTCTCCCATTCTTTGCCAGATAAAACGATTCAGCAACAATTTTTCCCATATCTTTAGGGTCTCGTACAACATAAGAATGCTTCACCAATGGCAATGTTATACCAAAAATATCTACTTCTTGGAAGGCATCGGTACCAATAAAAGGTCGGGCAACTTGACCTGTAATTATTACTAGCGGTATAGAGTCCATCTGGGCTGTAGCTATACCAGTTACAAGATTCGTAGCACCAGGACCAGAAGTCGCAAAACAAACTCCAACTTTACCTGTTGACCGCGCATATGCATCAGCGGCATGAGATGAACCTTGTTCGTGTCTTCCTAGTATGTGTTGGACTAAACCTTTTTCTTCCCAAGCATAAAGTTCGTCATAAATAGGAAGAATTGCTCCTCCGGGATATCCAAAGATGTGTGATACGCCGTGCCTTACCAAGCTATCAAGCAGCGCAAATGCGCCACTATTATAATTAATGTCTTTGTTCATAGGATATTTAGTAGATTATACTTTTTAGTATGAGATAGAATGTAGTTGTGCGGGTTATAGAATATAACAGTACAAAATAATGTGAAACAGAAGATAGTCCTAGATGTGTTGAACATTTAGAGTTTGTTTCACAATAGTACTGAAAAAAGTCGTCTTCGCTTTGCTGCTCATTAGTTTACATATATGAATATCCTAGCATTAATTTTAAAGTAATGTATATTAACAATAAGACAAGAGCTATCGTTGTACCAATCAAATAACTGGTTCTTTTATTTTTTAACAGCTTAAAAATTGGGTAAATAGTTGTCAAGAAAAACCCTACGAATACGGATATTATAAACTTTGGAAACTTTATAATATTTTCCCAAAAATTGTACATGTTAAAGATAATGAATATATTAATAAAATTATAGCGCATGAATGCCTATCTTTTATTTTAGATCTGCAAATTATAAGTTGGTAATATAATATCCTATATTACTAGTTATTTCTTAAGACAATATCACACACCTCTGCTATGAATAATTTAAATAGAATAAAATCTTTACAAGAGACATTACCTTACTTGCATGATACATCAAGCAAAAAAATTGTAATTAAGTACGGTGGCTCTGCAATGACAGATCCAGACTTAACATTCAGTGTCATCCAAGATATTGCAACTCTATCGCTACTTGGTTTTAAGATAATACTTGTTCATGGAGGTGGCCCAGCTATTAATGAATGGCTAAAAAAAATTCAACTGAAACCAAAATTTAAAAATGGTATTAGAATTACCGACTCAAAGACCATGGAACTTGTTCAAATGGTCCTCTCCGGGAAAATCAATAAAGATTTAGTTGGTGTTTTAGGAAGTCTTAATGTCCGTACAGTTGGCCTTTCTGGTAAAGATGGCCAGTTAATTCTAGCCGACCCAATAGACTTGTATGCTGACAACAAAGTTGGAAAGATTAGAGTAATTAACACGCATCTTTTGGAAATTTTACTAGAGAATCAATATATGCCAGTAGTTGCACCTATTGGGACAAATGAGTCAGGTCTGTCTTTTAATATCAATGCTGATACTGTTGCAAGCGAGATAGCTTCAGCAATTAAGGCATCTAGCCTCATAATGCTAACTGATACGCCAGGTATTTTAAAGGATTCTAATGCTCCAGATACTTTGTATCCAAATCTGGATTTAAAAAATCTTGAAGAGTTAATTAATAATGGAACTATTGTGGGAGGAATGTTACCAAAAGTACATGGATGTATTAAAGCCTTAAAAAATGGAGTTCATTCAATCCGTATTATTGATGGCCGTCTACCTCATTCTTTGTTATTAACTCTTTTAAGCAAAGCTCATGTTGGCTCGGTACTTACTTTATAAACTTGTAGACAGGTAATATTTTTGCTACAATATTAATTGTGGCTCAGTAGCTCAGTTGGTTAGAGCAGGGGACTCATAAGCCCAAGGTCGCAGGTTCAAGTCCCGCCTGAGCCATTCTTTTGATTGTATTATTCAGAAAAACTAATGTTCTTATATGTACTGTATCTACTTTTTTTAGTAATATTATGGTATGATTCGTATAGTGTCTGGAGAGATGGCCGAGCGGTTTAAGGCGGTAGATTGCTAATCTGTTGTACGTCTTTATAACGTACCGAGGTTCGAATCCCTCTCTCTCCTAGGAAATAACCTAATCACTAAGGGACTGTAGTTCAACTGGTTAGAGCACCGCCCTGTCACGGCGGAAGTTGCGGGTTCGAATCCCGTCAGTCTCGTATTTATAGAGATAAGTACTATATTAATTTAATATATGCTTGTTTCTGAGGAATTGATGTATACTCGCTAATAATTTGTGCAAGAACTTCTCCGTCAATAGTTTCTTCTTCAATAAGTAAATCAACAAGCCTGTCTATTACAACTCTGTTGTCTTCAATAATTCTTAAAACTTTTTCATGGCACTCACTTACAATTTGATAGACTTGTCTATCAATTTTTATAGCTACTTCGTCTGAATATTCATTAGAACTATTCATACCACGACCTAAAAATGGGTTACTGTCTTCAGTTTCTAAAGACAATGGACCAATACTTGACATGCCAAATCTAGTCACCATTTGTCTTGCCATTGATGTAACTTGTTGCAAGTCGTTACTTGCACCTGTAGTCACCTCTGTGCTACCAAAAACGACTTCTTCGGCTGCCCGTCCACCTAAAGCTCCCATTATTCTTGCTTTTATCTGTGCACGTGATACTAAGCTTTGATCATCACCTGGAATAAACCATGTTAAACCCTTTGCTTGCCCTCTAGGAATTAGAGTTACTTTTTGTACTTCATCGTGGTCTTCTAGCAATGTTCCAACGATTGCATGTCCAACTTCATGGTAAGCAATTAGTCTTTTACTTTTACTATTGGTTAATGGTGTGCCTTCCATACCTGCTACAACCCTGTCTATTGAGGCATCTACTTCATTAATGCTTATAGCATCTTTCTGTCTTCGAACAGTTAGTATAGCAGCCTCATTTAACAAATTGGCTAAGTCAGCTCCAGAAAATCCTGGCGTTCTTCTTGCAATTGTTTTAATAGATACATTGCTAGCCATTTTCTTATTTTTGGTATGTACTTTTAAGATAGCTAGCCTGCCATTTAAATCTGGTACATCCACACTTACTTGTCTATCAAACCTTCCTGGTCTCAGTAAAGCTGAATCAAGAATATCAGCTCGATTCGTTGCTGCAATGACAATAATGCCTGTATTTCCTTCAAAACCATCCATTTCAGTTAAGAGTTGATTAAGAGTCTGTTCCCTTTCATCATTACCACCGCCAACTCCAGTTCCCCTTTGTCTTCCAACTGCATCTATTTCATCTATAAACACAATACATGGGGCATTTTCTTTAGCTTTTTTGAAAAGGTCTCTTACTCGAGAAGCTCCGACCCCAACAAACATCTCAACAAATTCAGAACCAGAAATACTGAAAAAAGGTACGCTTGCTTCGCCTGCAATTGCTTTTGCTAGTAAGGTTTTACCTGTACCTGGAGGACCTACTAAGAGGACACCTTTGGGAATTTTAGCACCTACAGCAGTAAAAGAATCCGGTTGCTTTAGAAAGGTAACTACTTCTTCAAATTCTTCTTTAGCTTCATCTACTCCAGCTACATCATTAAAAACAATACCTGTTTTTGCTTCCATCTGAAAAAGAGCTTTTGATTTTCCGAATGACATAGCTTGACCTGGTCCGCCTGAAGCATTTCCTGATCTACGAAATAATAGTACAAGTCCTCCCAGGAAAACTATCGGAAAGAATACATTACCTAGTAAATTCCATATTGCATTATTATCCTTAATTGGATGTGCATCAATATCAATTTGTGCTTTCCTTAGTTTTGTAATAAGTTCTGGTGCATTTGGAGGTAGCTCAACACGAATTTTCTGAACTCGATTGCCCAGCTCTGGTCCAAGTGCTTCAACAATAGCCGTATGACTATTGTCATATAAATCGACTCTTTTAACCCATCCCATATCTAGATATTCTAAAAAGCGACCATATGTCATTCTTGAACTCGCAACATTGTTATTTAATTCATTATTGTTAGGTGTCAAGAAACTTTGCCACAAAAAGAATCCAATGACTAAAAATGGTAACGACCATAATAAAACTGTTTTCCAAGATACTTTCATTATAAAAACTTTCTCCTATCTATATCGTTAATATATTATCTATTAAACATAACAGTTCTTTGATGTGGTGGGCAATTAATTCAATACTTTTATTTAATCGCCATCCTTTATAAGTTTATAAATGTTATTGTTTTTGATTGTATAAAGTAGTAATGCTTATACTATTAATGAATATATTACTTGGAGATTTTTGCACATGGTTAAGAAAGGCAATACTGTAAAGATAATGAGAAAAGAATCTTACTGGTATCAAGACACTGGTAAAGTAGTGAAAGTAGAAACAGATATTAAGTATCCAGTATTAGTTCGATTTACTAAAGAGACTTATAGTGGTGTGAATAATAATAGTTTTGCTGAAGATGAGATTGTAGTAATTTCATAAAGAGTAATAAATTTATAATCTGCTAAATCTATCGAGGGATAATTATAATAAATTTGACATAGTGTTAAAGCAGAAAGTTTGATTTAACACTTATAATATTACTGCTAATATAGTACCTTTGTTACTCAATGTATGTAAATTATATTTAGCTACCTAAAGTTGCCCAATCTACATCCACATTTTCTAAAACTAGAGATGAGTTATAAATTTGCAAAATAATTAGCAAAAATAGAAAGAATAATAGCATAAACACTGCCATAATTGGTGTAGTGCCCCAACCAGGAGCTACTTTGCCATATTCTGAATTTAAAGGTCTTAAAATCTCTCCTAATCTTGTTCTTAGTGCCATAATGATTTTATATCTTTTTTTTGTTATGATTTATTATGAGTATTAATATTCATCTAGTAATTTAATTTATATTTATTGACTTATGGAAACAGCAACTATTCTAAGCATTTTCATCTCTAGTTTGTTACTAGGGATTACAGGCTATTCTATCTACACAGCATTTGGACCATCTGCAAAAGAATTACGAGATCCTTTTGAAGAGCATGAAGAGTAGACTTTTGTAATATTTTAATCTCCATAATATAATTATGGAGAATATTAAATTTCTATTGTCTAATAATCTAATATTAATTATTTTGCTATTCTAGGCGGATCTCTAAAAAATATTGCAAAGAATATAACCATTAACGTACCTGTTAATAAAAAAACATATACAAGAGCTTCCATTATTATATTTCCTCATTTATTCAATATAAGATATTTCTATACGGCACCTTGCTTTTTACTGCTACGATCTCCTAATTTTTGGAATGCACCAAATTCTACTTGCTCTGTAACTTCAGCCCCAATTCCAGCAAATACGTCTCTGAATATTGTCCGAGACCCATGCCATAAGTGACCAAAGAAAAATATTAAAGCAAAATTAGCGTGCCCAAATGTAAACCATCCGCGCGGACTACTTCTAAATACACCATCAGACTCTAAAGTAGTACGGTCAAACTCAAAAACCTCACCGAGCTGTGCTTTCCTAGCATATTTTTTTACGCTTGGTGCATCTGTAAATACTTTACCATTCAGTTTTCCACCGTAGAAATTAACAGTAACCCCTACTTGTTCAATACTATACTTAGATTCCGCTCTCCTAAACGGAATATCAGCTCTGATAATACCATCTTTATCGACTAATATTACCGGAAAAGTCTCAAAAAATGCAGGCATTCTTCTTACTGCTAATTCACGTCCTTCTTTATCTTGAAATATAGGATGACCTAACCAAGCTTCAGCAATACCATCCCCTTTATCCATGGGTCCAGATCTAAATAACCCACCTTTGGCTGGATTATTGCCTATGTAGTCATAAAAAGCTAACTTATCTGGTATTCTAGACCAAGCTTCAACTGGTGACGCTCCATCTTCTAAATATGTCTCTACTCTTTTTTCAATTTCTTGTTGAAAGTATCCACTATCCCATTGATATCGAGTAGGTCCAAAAAGTTCTAGAGGGGTAGTTGCCGAACCATACCACATAGTCCCACAAGTAATAAATGCACTAAAAAATACAGCAGAAATACTACTTGAAAGTACCGTTTCAATATTTCCCATTCTTAATGCTCTATAAAGCCTTTGTGGAGGTCTTACAGTCAAATGGAAGACGCCAGCCAAGATTCCTACTGTTCCAGCTGCAATATGATGCGAAGCAATACCACCGGGATTAAATGGATTGAAACCATCAGGGCCCCATGCTGGCGCCACTGGTTGTACCTTTCCAGTTACACCATATGCATCTGATACCCATATACCAGGTCCAAAAAGTCCTGTTGCATGGAAAGCTCCAAAGCCAAAACATAAAAAGCTAGAAAGTAATAAGTGGATACCAAAAATTTTAGGTAAGTCCAGAGCTGGTTCTCCTGTTCTCGGATCTCTAAATAATTCTAGATCCCAATAAACCCAATGCCATATAGATGCTAAGAAAAGCATTCCTGAAAGTACTATATGAGTTAACGCTACTCCTTCAAAACTCCATAAGCCAGGGTTGGAGACACTTTCGCCCGTAATACTCCATCCACCCCAAGAATCGGTTACGCCCAGTCTTGCCATGAAAGGCATTACAAACATTCCTTGTCTCCACATCGGATTTAAGACCGGATCTGAAGGATCAAATACTGCTAATTCATACAATGCCATTGATCCTGCCCATCCAGCTACTAAAGCTGTATGCATTAAATGAACAGAAATTAAACGACCTGGATCATTTAATACAACTGTGTGTACGCGGTACCATGGTAATCCCATTGAAATTGTATACCTCCTAATAAAACAAATAATATATATAATTTTCTTACTAATATGTTTATTTGTTAACTTTGATAAATAAGATTCTAACAATCTTTTTACCGGTTTCCTATTAATTATATATTATAGCATTCTTCTACTTTTTAGTATAAATTTATAAGTTATTCTTCAAAACGTTTTGTTATTAGTATATCCACTAGCTTGATTGACAAACAATTAAGACAAATCATTATAGCAGTAATTTGTATCAGATTTAGAGGTCCCCAAACAGTTTGCATAATACAGTCATTATAATTTATGATTTTATGGCTATATGTATATCTAATAATTTCTATAATGTAGCTCAGTGGATTTAAGCTTGCAATAATCTGTAGCCATGAAGGCATAAAAATCAAAGGGGCTAGAGCAGTACTTGAAAATAGAAAAGGTAGATTAATAATCAGCAAGGATGCTAAAAGCTCTACGTGTCCGGGTAATATAAAGGCTAATATTAAGCTAAGGTTCGTTACACTATTACTTAATAATAGTAATGTACATCCGATATATGCAGAATTAATCGTGCTTGGTATTGCATTGCCCATTAAAAATGAGACATAAATGATAATACTTACTTGAACTAAGCTAGTTAAAGCAATATTCACGGAAGACGAATAGACAATAGAATATCGTGAATACATCGGTGAGCTGAGTAATCTATTAAGGAATCCGAATTCCCTATCAAAAATAATAGGCAATCCAGCATTTAACGCACCAGTAAAAGCCGTGAATACTATGATACCCCCTCCAATAAAATCACTATAAGTACCTGTGGAAGTAAATAAGCCGATTGGTGCATTTTGGAATAAAGCGCCAAAAAGGATCAACCACAATAACGGCTGCAGAATACCTGTAATAATCATAGAAGGACGTCTCCAACTCTGAACCAACAGCCTAGATGTTAAGGCTTTAATTTCTTTATCTGCCGCGAACTGATTCTGTAATCTATTACGTACACTGAGATTCGGCTGGAGAATATAACAATAACTAGCCATATTATTAAATAAAAATACTTTTTTTAAGATTAAGGTTTATTCAAGAATATAAATATTGTAAATTTATAAGAAAAATATATACTTCTTTTTTTTGTCAATAAGTTGCATTACAAGTATTTTTAACTTTTTAAAAATATTGAGCTTAAAATATTGTACAATAGATATCATAGTTGAGTTAATCTTATATTTTAATATAGCACGGTCTAAGAAAGCTATATAAAGTTCTACTTTAATGGAGGAAATCATGGCTGTAAAATACACAGTAACACTAAGTACACCTGGAGGAGTTGAAGAGATTGAAGGTGATGAGACTACTTATGTCTTAGATTCAGCAGAAGATCAAGGGATAGATCTACCATATTCTTGCAGAGCAGGTGCTTGTTCTACATGTGCAGGCATAGTAGAATCAGGTACTGTTGATCAATCTGATCAATCATTCCTTGATGATGATCAATTGAATAACTCTTTTGTTTTAACTTGTGTAGCTTACCCAACTAGCGACTGTCACATTAAAACGCATCAAGAAGAAGAATTGTACTAGCTCTTATCTATTATTTTAATCTTTAAAGTGTCTAATATTATATTAGACACTTTTACTTTTGTGCTATTTTATAGCTTGACTTCTATATCAATTCCGGCAGGAAGATTAAGTTGCATTAATGCGTCAATTGTTAACGCTGAAGGATCCTGTATCTCAATCACTCTTTTATGTGTACGCAACTCAAAGTGTTCTCGAGAATCTTTATCTACGTGTGGTGAACGCAAAACACAATAGATCCTACGGTGTGTAGGTAAAAATATTGGTCCAACGGCAGTAGCATTAGTTCTATTAATCGTTTCTATAATATTTTGACACGATATATTTAAAATATTATGGTCATATGCTTTAAGTTTAATCCTGATTTTAGGTGTTTGTGTAACAGTCATATTATGATTTATTGTTCCTCCGCTTGCTATATTTGATTATATTATTTATCTATTATTCTAAAATTTTTGAAACTACTCCAGCACCAACTGTTCGACCACCTTCTCTAATTGCAAAGCGCATGCCTTGCTCAATAGCAATAGGATTAATTAATTGAGCACTCATTTTAATTCTATCACCAGGCATAACCATCTCTGCTGTTGAACCATCATCAGCAGTAAATTGTGTAATGGTACCTGTCACATCAGTTGTTCGTACGTAGAACTGAGGTCTGTAACCTGAGAAAAACGGAGTATGTCTACCACCTTCTTCTTGTGTTAAAATGTAGACTTCGGCTTCAAATTGGGTATGTGGCGTGATAGTACCAGGTTGTGAAAGTACCATTCCCCTTTCAATATCTTTCTTTTGTACACCTCGTAATAGTATACCAATATTATCACCAGCCATTCCTTCATCTAAAGTTTTTTGAAACATCTCAAGGCCGGTAATAGTTGTTGTTCTAGTTTCTCTAATACCGACTATCTCAATTGTATCACCTACTTTAATAATACCTCGTTCAATTCTTCCAGTCGCAACTGTTCCTCTGCCTGTAATTGAGAATACATCTTCAACCGCCATTAAAAAGGTTTTATCCACATCTCTTTCTGGTGTAGGGATATAATCATCTATAGCATCCATTAGTGAATATATCTTATCTACCCACTTATCATCTCCTTTCTTTGTCTTTGGGTTACTAGTTACGCATTCCAAAGCTAGTAACGCAGAGCCAGCTACAAATGGAATATCATCACCAGGAAAATCGTATTGAGCTAACAGTTCTCGTACTTCTAATTCTACTAATTCGAGAAGTTCTTCATCATCAACTTGATCTTCCTTATTCAAAAATACAACAACGTGTGGTACTCCAACCTGCTTAGCTAGTAAAATATGTTCGCGAGTTTGTGGCATTGGCCCATCTGCTGCAGACACTACTAAAATAGCTCCGTCCATCTGCGCAGCACCTGTAATCATATTCTTAACATAATCAGCATGTCCAGGACAGTCAACGTGTGCATAATGACGGTTATCTGTCTCATATTCAACATGGGCTGTGTTAATTGTAATCCCCCTAGCTTTTTCTTCAGGAGCTGCATCGATTTCATCAAACTTTTTCAACTGAGTGTTCCCTGTCACTGCAAGAGTTGCAGAGATAGCTGCTGTAAGAGTAGTCTTTCCATGATCTACATGACCAATTGTGCCAATATTTACATGTGGTTTCTTGCGTTCGAACTTTGTTCTTGCCATATTAATCTATTTAATTTTTTATAAAAACAGGATAATTACTTTTAGCGATTATGAAGTGTAACTTCAAGATTAGTCATATTTAATATCTGTAATGAGCAAAAGCTTTATTTGCTTCAGCCATTCTATGTGTTTCTTCTCGTTTTCTGATAGCGTTTCCATTTTCGCCTGCAGCATCCATGATTTCATTTGCTAACTTTATTGCCATATTTTTGCCTGACCTTTCTATCGCAAAGCGTGTAATCCAACGTAGTGCTAAATTAGTACCTCTATAAGCTCTAACCTCAATAGGAACTTGATATGTAGATCCACCCACTCTTCTTGCTTTTACTTCTACTAAAGGAGTAGCATTGCGTATTGCTTGTTCCAAGATATGCAATGGTTCTGATGTGGATCTTTCTTTAATGATTTCTAAAGCAGAGTAAATAATTTTTTGGGCTATGCTCTTTTTTCCATGCTTAAGTACTCGGACTGTTAACATACTAACAAGTTTACTTTGATATACAGGATCAGCTTTTACTAATCTTTTTTTCGATGTATTTCTACGAGACATAAGTAATTGTATTTAAATGAATAATGATATAGCTAATAATTAGGATTTAGGTTTTTTTGTTCCATACTTCGAACGACTCTTCTTACGGTCCTTAACACCAGCAGAATCAAGGGTTCCCCTAACAATATGATACCTAACGCCAGGTAAATCTTTAACCCTACCTCCTCGAATTAATACAACCGAATGCTCTTGTATATTATGCCCAATGCCAGGTATATAGGCTGTTACCTCAAAACCTGATGTTAATCGAACTCTTGCAACTTTCCGTAGAGCGGAGTTAGGCTTCTTCGGTGTAGTAGTATAGACACGAGTACACACACCACGCCTTTGAGGGCATGCTTTTAAAGCTGGAGATTTAGTTTTTTTCACTGCTTTTTGTCTTGGCAGTCTGACTAATTGTTGAATAGTAGGCATAAATTTTCGTTTTTAATGTATATGTGTGATCAATAAAAGGCTAGCTTTATTGTATATTTTTGAATAATTACCTGTCAAATTAATTAAATGAGATATTAAGTATCTGCAGTCTTTTGAACGTTATACTTACGCATAAACCTTTCTACACGACCTTCTGTATCAATAATTCTCTGAGATCCTGTAAAAAATGGATGATTTCCAGACCAAATATCTACGTGTAATTCAGGTTTCGTGGAACCTATTGTCATTATATGTTTTCCATCACAATATACTTTAGAGTCATTGTACCATTCTGGGTGAATATCTATTTGTGGCATAAGCTATTTGATGTATTATTTTATTAATGTATGGTCTTATTTTATCTTCTTTAACGCTTAGAGAATTGTGGAGCTTTTCTTGCTTTTCTTAAACCATATTTTCTTCTTTCTTTAACACGTGCGTCGCGCGTTAAATGCCCTTCCGCTTTTAAAGCGCCACGATTATCTGGGCTCACTGAACATAGAGCTCTCGCCACCCCTAATCTTATTGCATCAGCTTGTCCTGTTAAACCACCCCCATGCGTATTTACTAAGATGTCATATTCTTGGCTTAACCCTAGAGTTTTAAGAGGAGCATAGGTAATTCTTATATAATTTGGGCTAAATTGCAAGTAGAATTCTCCGGGTAAATTATTTATAGTTAATTTACCAGATCCAGGTACCAAACGTACTCTTGCAATTGATTCTTTGCGTCTTCCTGTTCCAGTATACACAGTTTTAGCTTTCTCAGATGTGATTGTCATAGTAAATATATCTCTTAATTAGATTTGTATTTTAACTGGGTTTTGTGCTTGATGCGGATGTGCATTATTAGCGTAGACCTTTAGATTTCTAAATAATTTTCTACCTAAAGGACCTTTTGGGAGCATTTTTCTTATAGCTTGTTCTATTATTCGGTTGGGTATTCTGTTTTGTAATTCATCAAAAGTCTCTGTCTTTAAACTACCAGGCCTACCTGAATGCCTGTAGTAAGTTTTTTGATATTTTTTCCGGCCAGTAACTTCAATGTATTGTGTGTTAATAATAATAATATGTGTTTCTGGGTTAGCTGAAGGAGAGTAGTCGATATGATTTTTTCCTCTGAGCAAACTAGCTGCTTGACTTGATAACCTCCCTAAATTTTTTGCTTTTGCATCGATCACGTACCATTTATTTCTTGTCTTTGGGACTGATATTTGTGTATTATTCATAAGAGCTGTTATATCTATATTGGATGATAGTAATTTTAACTACTTTAGTATATTCAAAAGACATTTTTTTTTTGTAGATGTATTATATCTTTTATTCTACACTGTCTATTTCCTTATTTTCTCTTTTAGTAAGCTAATTCCTAATCGCTTCTGAAGGGCCTCAATAACTTCGTCTGCTGACTTTTGCCCAAAGTTTTTTATCTCAAGTAATTCTTCTTGAGAGTAGTCTAGTAGGTCCGATATAGAGTGAATTTGAGCTCGTTTTAAACAATTATAAGCTCTAACTGATAGTTGTAGTTCTTCTATAAGTACCATACCTATTTGTTGTTGGTCGGGAGTAGTAGGATCAGCTATCGGTTTGAAATCAATTTTTCTTAAAGGATAAAACAAATTTGTTAAAACTGTGGCTCCTTGGCTGATTGCTTCTTGAGGTGATAAGCTCCCATTCGTCCATAATTCAATCAGTAGTTTCTCTTTAATATTTTTCGGATTAACACGAATCTCCTCTACAACATAGTTAAATTTTTTTGCTGGCATAAATACGGCATCTATCTGTAAGAAATCTACAGCTTTTTCATCAATACCTTTATTAACTAGCTTATATCCCCGGCCTTGTTCAATCCGAAATTCCATTTCAAAAATAGTATTATTACAAATGGTGGCGATGTACTGGCGCGGGTCAACTATTTCAATTTCATTTGGGACATCAAATAGGCCCGCTGTAATAATAGCTGGTCCTTGTACTCGTACTCTCCCAATTTGTGGTGTGTCGGTATAACTTTTCAATACAACTTCTTTTAAGTTTAAAAGAATTTCTAGAATGTCTTCCCGGACACCAGCAATAGTAGAGAATTCATGATTAATACCAGCTATTCTTACAGCCACTACAGCTGCTCCATATAGATCAGATAATATTGTTCGTCTTAAAGCATTTCCTACAGTGATCCCTTGACCTTGATTTAAAGGTTCCAAAATAAAACGTCCGTATTGTTCACGAGCACCTTCGGTTTTTGACTCGATGCATTCTATTTGGAAATGAGTCATGTATAGAAAATTCTTTATTAATGATATATATAACGCATACACTACAGCTTTATCAATAAATCTTTGTTTACGATTTATACTCGACGTTTTTTAGGTGGGCGACAACCATTATGAGGCACAGGTGTTATATCTTTAATTAAGGTAATATTTATTCCTGCAGCTTGAAGGGCTCTAATAGCAGTTTCTCTTCCAGCTCCAGGCCCATTAATCATTACTTCAGTCTGTCGCATTCCCTGATCCATTGCTTGCTTTGCTGCTTTCTCAGCGGCTGTTTGTGCAGCAAAAGGGGTACCTTTCTTTGCCCCTTTAAAACCAGTTCCGCCTGATGAACACCATGATACTGTTTTACCTTTTAAATCTGTAATAGTGATAATGGTATTATTAAATGTAGACTTTATATGAGTAATACCATTAATTACATTTTTTCTATTTTTGCTAGCACTTCCTTTTTTTATCTGTCTTGCCATTGTAGTTCTAAATTTTAATATTTATATATTAGTCTATTTCTTTGGAGCTTTTTTCTTATTGGCCATAGTTCTTTTCGATCCTCTCCGAGTTCTTGCATTAGTTCTAGTACGTTGCCCCCTTAAAGGAAGTCCTATTCTATGCCTTTTCCCACGGTAAGAATTAATTTCCATTAGTCTCTTAATATTCATTGATTCTATTCTTCTTAAATCACCTTCAATTTCGTACTCAGAGTCTAAAATAAGTCTTAATTTTACAACTTCTTCGTCATTTAACTCAGTAATTTTCGTATTACTGTTAATTCCGGTTGCAAGAATAATCTCTTTAGACCGTGAAATACCTATGCCATAAATGTAAGTTAATGCTATTTCTATCCTTTTGTTGCGAGGGAGATCAACGCCTGCAATTCTAGCCACTATAATTCTCCACTGATTATATAATTTATATTGAGTTATGTTACTATCTTCTTTATCTTCCTACCCTTGTCTTTGTTTATGTTTTGGATTAATACATATTACCATAACTCGCCGATGCCTCCGAATTACGCGACATTTATCACACATTTTTTTTACTGATGCCCTTACTTTCATAATTAATTTGATAATACAGTTGTTGTTAGTACTTATTTTATTCTTTATTCTTTGTTACCCTAGCTACTTCTTTTATGTTTATTTCATCATACTTTCATACTGTTCTGATATCACATAGGTTTGTATCTGTTTTGCTGTATCAATAGCTACACCTACGAGAATGAGCAATGAGGTTGCTCCTAGACCACGGAAAGTGTTAATTTGTGTTACTTGGGCTATCAATGATGGTACTAGTGCTACTAAGTACAAGAATATTGCACCTAGAAAAGTTAGACGATTAATTGTCCTTTTTAAATATTGCTTAGTTTCTTCACCTGGTCTCACATCTGGTATACTGGCACCCATCTTTTTTAAATTACTTGTTAGATCTTCTGTATTTAATACAATCGAGGAATAAAAATAACTAAATACTACAATTAGTACTCCATAAGCTATTAAATAAAATAGACTATTTGAGATGAATAAATCAAGAAGTCTTTGAATATTACTGTTAGGTATGACCGATTTCAAATAATTAGGTAGAGCCATCGATGCTGAGGCAAACACAATAGGCATAACGCCACCTTGGTTTAACTTTAGAGGTAAATAACTTTGTGGATCAATGTTGTTGTTCTTAACTAGCTGTCTTGCAGAAACAATTGTAATTTTTCTAATTCCTTCTTGAACTAGAATAGTAATTACAAGCATTGCGATAAAAAGAGGACATAAAATTAAAATTTTATTAATAATTAGAACTTTATCTACAGAGATTGAATTTTTTATATTTTGTGGTATACCAGAGATAATATTTTGAAAAATTAGCAAAGAGGCTCCGTTACCAATGCCTTTTTCTGTAATTACTTCCGAAAACCACATGATAATAATAGACCCTGTTGTCAAGCTAATTATGATGTCTATTATAAAATTTATATTCCAATAAAAAACATAAGGCTTAATCCATAAGCATATACCTATGCTCTGAATAATAGCCCATGCAACAGAAAGATATCTTGTAAACTGTGTTATTTTTTGCCTCCCAGATTCTCCTTCTTCTTTTTGCAATTTTTCCAGTTCAGGTATTATCTTAGTTAATAATTGAATAACTAAAGATGCATTAATGTAAGGCACTATACCTAGAGCAAATATACCAATAGTAGAAAAACCTCCACCAGAAAAAGTATTCAAAAAATTTACTAGGGTATTCTTACTAATGCTGTTTGAAAATGCATCATGATCTATTCCAGGTATTGGAAGAAATATTCCAAAACGTGCAATTACCAATAAAGTCAAGGTTAATGTAATTTTTTTAGCAAGTGTATTACTTGTCCACATTGATGAAATATTTGGATTACTTAATAATTGATACCATATTTGAGCTATTACGAAAATAAACTTTCTCGAGATAAACCTCTCTCTTCCGCTACTTGTTCAAAGGTTTTTAGACTGTTTAAGGCATTTAATGCAGCCCGCGCATTATTAAGAGGATTAGCCGAACCTAGCTGTTTAGCTAATATGTTCTTAATCCCAGCTAATTCCAGAACAGTCCTTACAGAACCACCAGCAATTACACCAGATCCTTGCGCTGATGGTCTCATTATTACAGCTGCTGCTCCTGAAATACCGTTAATGGGGTGTGGAATAGAATTTACTTTCGTTAATGGAATATTAATCAAATTCTTTTTAGCGTCTGTGACAGCTTTTTTTACGGCACCTATTACGTCACTTGCCTTACCTATACCAACACCCACTTGACCTTTTTCATCACCAACAACTAATATTGCTCTAAAACTCAGTTTTTTACCTCCTTTTACAACTTTTGTAACTCTTCTAACTTGAACAACTCTTTCTTCCCACTGATTATCTTGATCTTTGTTCTTTGTGTTCTTTTTTTTAGTTGCCATAATTTAAATGTAATGATCGTTAATTTAGAACTGAATTCCAGCTTCTCGTGCAGCATCAGCTAACGCTTTAATTCTTCCATGGTATAGCTTACCTCCACGATCAAAGACTATTTGCTTGATACCAAGATTGATGCATTTATCTGCTATTGACTTACCTACAACTTTAGCTGCTACACAAGTTGAAGGAGATGTAATAATGGGTTTTAGTTCGCTAGAAATACTTGAGCTGCTTGTAATTACTTTTGCTTGTGTATCATCAATTAAACTTGCGTAAATATGTTTATTTGATCTAAATACATAAAGTCTTGGTCTTGACGGTTGACTCTTAATCTTTTTATTCATTAATTATTTGCCTGCCTTACCTATCTTTTTCTTCACAACTTCTCCTTTATATCTAATTCCCTTACCTTTATATGGCTCAGGAGGCCTAACACTCCGTATTGTTGCGGCAATTTGGCCAACAACAGCTTTATCAATACCTTTCACCTCAATTTTAGTATTATTTTGAACCTGAATAATAATATCTGCTGGTGGATTAATAGTTACTGGATGACTATAGCCTACATTAAGAATTAATTTACGTCCATCCATTTGTGATCGATAGCCAACTCCTTGTATTTCTAATTCTTTAGAAAAACCACTGCTAACTCCCATGACCATGTTATTAATAAGGGTTCTTGATAAGCCATGTAGCTGTTGAGCTTTTTTTGTATCCTCTAGAGTAGTAATCTGTAAGACTTTGTTCTGGTTTACATTATGAACTTTTATATGAATTAAGCTAGATATCGTTTGAGATAGTTCACCTTTGGGTCCCTTCACGGTCACTAAGCTATCTTTTATAGTCGTGTCTATCTTCTCTGATAAAATAATACCTTTTTTTCCTATTCGAGACATATTTATATACCTATCTATTCTATTAATTTACCAAATATAACATAATACTTCACCGCCCAAACCTTCATGACGAGCTTTACGATCTGTCATTACACCTTTGGAGGTTGAGATAATTGCAATCCCTAAGCCTCCAAGAACTTTTGGAATTTCTTTATGATTGGCGTACACCCTCAAACCTGGCTTACTTACTCTCTTTAATGCAGTAATAATTGATTCTCTTTTTTTTCCCTTGTATTTCAAGGATATTAATAAAAAGGTCTGTAAAGTTTCATGGATTTCTTCAAAATATTCGATAAAACCTTCTTCATTAAGTACTTTGACAATATTGCGTGTCATTTTTGTTGCTGGAACTTGTACTATTTGGTGCTTTGCTAAACTAGCATTACGAATACGCGTCAACATATCAGCAATCGTGTCGTTAACCACTACTCCTCCTTAATTAGTTTGTAAATAATTTTTAATCGTAAAAAGGCATTCCTAGTCCTTTTAATAAAGCTAGGCTTTCCTCATCAGTTTGGGCAGTTGTAACTATTGAGATATCAAAACCTCGTATAGTATCAATCTGGTCATATTCAATTTCAGGAAAGATTAGCTGTTCCCTTAACCCTAAATTATAATTACCCCGTCCATCAAATTTTTTACTACTAATACCTCTAAAATCTCTAATGCGTGGTAATGACAAGTTAATTAACTTATTCAAAAAGTCATACATCTTTTGCCTTCTTAAGTTAACCGTGATACCGACAGGTATGTCTTCACGAATCTTAAATCCAGCAATAGCTTTCTTTGATCTTGTCACTATGGGCTTTTGTCCTGTTATTAGCTGAAATTCTTTCAGACTATTATCTAATGCTTTAGAATTTTGTGAAGCTTCTCCTATTCCCCTATTAATCGTAATCTTGACTAATTTTGGTACTTCATGCTGATTGGTATAATTAAACTGTTTGGTTAAACTAGCAGTGATTTTGTCTGCATAGAGTTCTTGTAAGGAAGTATTCATATATTAATCCTTTTCTATATTGATTGAGTCTCTAATTTAATTAATTTACGCTGTTTTTTTCTATCATTATCTTTTACAGTCCGATACCGACTAGCTATTTTATGTTCTAAACTATACAACATAACATTAGAGCTATGTATTGGGGCTTCTTTTTTAAGAATTTGTCCTGTCTCTCCTTCTTGACTTGGCCGAACATGCTTAGTTTTCATATTGATATTCTCTATTAGCACTGTACCCTGAGTCTTGAAAGTTTTTACAATAGTTCCTATCTTACCTTTCTCCTTCCCTGAAATTATCTGAACTTCATCTCCAATCTTCACATGCATCTTTTTATGTTTAGGAGTTGTAACCATTATACAACCTCCGGTGCTAAAGATATTATTTTTGAAAAGTTTTTATCGCGTAATTCTCTAGCAATAGGTCCGAATACACGTGTTCCTCTCGGATTATTTTCCGGATTAATAATAACGGCTGCATTATCATCGAAACGAATGCTCATACCGTCAATTCTTCTAATTGCCTGTTTCGTCCTAACAATTACAGCTCTAACCACGTCAGATCTTTTTACTCCCATATTTGGTGAAGCATCTTTAACAACCCCAATAATAATATCTCCAATGCTAGCATAAGACGGATTGCTTGTACCGAGCACTCGGATACACATTATCTTTCTTGCTCCAGTATTATCTGCAATATTCAGATAGCTTTGTGTTTGAATCATATATTATTCCTTGCCTAATTCTATATTAGCTATGTAATGTTCCTAATTTTGTTATTAACTTCCAAAATTTAGTCTTGCTCAACGGTCGAGTCTCTTGGATTTTGACAATGTCTCCTAATCTGCATTCATTAGCTTCGTCATGTACTTTATACTTCTTTGTGCGAGCTAAAACCTTCCCATATTTTCGGTGTGCTATTTTGGTTTTTACTGCTACAGTAATAGTTTTTGTCATCTTATCACTAACAACAACACCTATTCTTTCTTTTATGAGCATATTTGTATGTTTAATTATTGATTAAAATATTTTTCTTTTTGAATAGTCATAATTCTAGCAAGTTGATTCTTATAAGCTTTAATAATATGTGGCTTAACTGATTGTCTAGTTGCTTGCTTTAATCTAAAATCGAATAGAGCTCTCTTAATTTCAAGAACTTCTCGTTCCATGCTCTCAATATCTAAATTACGAATAGCTTTGTTGCTTAATATATTCATTATTTATCGTACAATAAATTTAGTTTTTATAGGCAGTTTATACGAAGCTAATTTCATAGCCTCTTTAGCTGCATTTTCTGGTACGCCATTCATCTCAAATAGTATATGGCCAGGTTTTATAACAGCGACCCAATACTCTGGTGAACCTTTACCAGCTCCCATTCGGGTCTCAGCTGGACGAGCTGTTACAGGCTTATCTGGAAAAACACGAATCCACAACTTCCCTCCTCTCTTTACGTAACGGGTAATAGTTCTTCTAGTGGCTTCAATTTGTCGCGAGGTTAACCATACAGGCTCTAACGCTTGTAAAGCATAATCTCCAAATGCAATAGTATTGCCTTTACTAGCTTTGCCAGTCATTCTACCACGATGTTGCTTACGAAATTTTGTTCTTTTGGGGCTTAGCATTTGCTTGATTCTTACTTTTATATTGATAATAATTAGATCTAATCGTTTTGGATACTTTGGCCAGGCAAAAGCTCTCCTTTAAAAAGCCATACCTTAACTCCAAGTACTCCGTACGTTGTCTGTGCAATGCGATACGAGTAGTCAATGTTTGCTCGTAATGTTTGCAAAGGGACTCTTCCTTCTCTTACCCACTCACTACGTGCAATTTCTGCACCATTTAACCTACCAGAAACTTGTACTTTAATCCCTTTCACATTAGCCCTTTGCGCTCTTTGAACAGCTTGTCTTACTGCACGACGGAAAGCAGTCCTTTTTTCTAACTGTTGTGTAATGAAGTCTGCTAATAAACGAGCTTCCATGTCAGGCTCTGTAATTTCTACTACATCAACTCTAATTTTTTTGTTATCTTTTAAGATATGTTGTATTTCAGAACGAATATTCTCAATTCCTGTAGCAAATCGCCCTAAAACAATACCTGGTCTACCGGTATATATTTTAATCTCAATCTGGTCGACCTTTCTATCTATTTCTACCTTTCCAATGCTAGCATTGGATAATTTAGTTTCAATATGATTTCTAATTTTAAAGTCTTCCTCTAAAAGTTTAGGATAATGATTAGTTTTTGCGAACCATGAAGACCGGTGTTTTTGAGTAATACCAATCCTAAATCCTAAGGGGTGTGTTTTTTGTCCCATATTGTATATACTAGAATATTGATAATGTTATTAATTATTTTCTATTTGATTTATTACAGATAGTGTAATATGACAAGTTGGTTTATGAATAGGAAAAGCTCTCCCTTGAGCCCTAGGCTGAAACCTTTTCATAGTCGGACCCTGGTTAACATAAGCTTGTTTGATTATGAGTTGAGTTTTCTGTAGGCCATGATTGTGTTCTGCATTAGAAGCAGCCGACTCTAATATTTTTTTTACATTAATACAGGCACGATAAGGCATAAATTGCAACATGATAATAGCATCTTGATATGTTTTTCCTCTTATTTGATTTAATACGCGGCTGGCTTTAATTGGCGATAATCTCAAGTATTTGCCGATTGCTATAATCTCATTTTTTTGTTTAATCATCTATTTTACCTCCTTGCTTTACGATCACTTTTTACATGACTTCGAAAAGTCCTACTTGCAACAAACTCGCCTAATTTATGCCCAACCATTTGATCAGAAATAAAAATAGGAAAATGTTGCTTTCCATTGTATACAGCAATTGTGTGTCCTACCATATCAGGTAAAATTGTCGACGACCGAGACCAAGTTTTAATTGTATGAGTTGATTTTGTTTTGTTCATCTTAATTATTTTATTAAATAATTTAATATCGATGAAAGGTCCTTTTTTAAGTGATCTAGACATTAGTTTTTATGCAATAATTTATTATAGGATATTATTTTCTTCGTCTTAAAATATAGTTGTTGCTGTATTTTTTAGGGTTTCTTGTTTTAATACCCAATGCTGGTTTACCCCATGGTGTTACAGGATGTGTTTTACCAATAGGTGAACGTCCTTCGCCACCACCATGCGGATGATCTACGGGGTTCATAACAACTCCCCTAACTTTCGGTTTTTTACCCAGCCATCGATTCCTTCCCGCTTTTCCGATAGTAATATTGCTCGAGTCTATATTACCAATTTGTCCTATCGTTGCATAACACTCTTTTCTAATAATTCGAACTTCACTAGATGGAAGTTTTAGTGTCACAAAGTTACCGTCTCTGGCAACAATTTGAGCATAAGTTCCTGCAGCTCGGACAATTTGCCCACCTTTTTTAGGTGTAAGTTCTATATTGTGAACAGCAGTACCCAGGGGAATAACGGCCAACGGTAAAGCATTCCCTAACTCTATTGGAGCATCTGGTCCAGATATTACTTTAGCTCCAAGATTAAGTGATCTAGGATGTAAGATATAACTTTTCTGACCATCTCCATAATGTAAAAGTGCAATTCTGGCATTTCTATTAGGATCATATTGAATAGATGCTACAACTGCTTTTACACCAACTTTATTCCTCTTAAAATCAATAATTCTATATTGTTTCTTATGTCCTCCGCCTCTATGTCGCGATGTAATACGTCCCTGATTATTTCGCCCTTTCTTATGATGTTTGGAAATAATAAGTGATTTTTCAGGAGAACTACTTGTAATTTCACTAAATGTTGATACAGTACGGTTACGTGTTCCTGGTGTATATGCACGGTATAGTCTAATCGCCATGATGATGCTTTATATTGTAAAATTCCTATCTAATATTCTATGGACTTAATCTTCAGGGAATAAGTTAATCTTATCTCCAGAAGCAAGTTTAATTATTGCTTTTTTATATTGAGGTTTAGTACCTGCAAACTTACCAACTGTCCGCTTTTTAATTGGCATATTCATTGTATTAACTTTTATAACCTTTACATCAAAGATATATTCAATTGCCTCTTTGATCTCACCCTTCCTCGCACTTTTGATAACAGCAAAAGAATACTGATTTTCTTCAAGCATTCTTGTGGTTTTGTCGGTAAGGAGAGGTTTTCTTACAAGGTCAAGTAGCCTATTGGATTGGTTATGTAACATGATATGTCTCCTGTATATCAAACAAACTTTCTCTTGTAATAACTAAGTAACGAGCCTTGAGTAAGGAAGCAATGTTAAGGTTTCCAGCCCTTACTAGTTCAACATTAGGGATATTACGACTCGCTAAATAAAGATAATCATTTTTTTCTTTAACTATCAATAAAACTTTGCTGTTAATTGTAATTCCTAACTGTTTTAATTTACTGGCTAGTTGCTTAGTGCTAGGCTTTGCTAGTACTAATTCTTCTGCAGGGATTGTAATAGTTGTATTTAACTTATTTAAAAGTACAGTTTGAATCGCAACTCTTCTTTCTTTTGTATTTAATTTTTTGGAGTAGTCCCTAGGTTTAGGGCCAAAAATTACACCACCGCCACGCCATAATGGTGATCTTGTTGATCCAGCTCGCGCCTTACCGGTTCCTTTCTGTTTCCAGGGTTTACGCCCCCCCCCTCTAACTTCACTTCTTGTTTTAGAATTAGCCGAGCCTTGTCTTTTGCCAGCCATTTGGGCAACCAAACTTCTATGGACAAGATACATACTATTCTTGTCATTTATTTGCAATTTAATATCTTCTGTTTTATTGCTTAATAAATTTGATTCATAAATTGGAAATTTTGCTATTGTCTCTTTTACCATGGATTTGTAATATTACTGATTTTTATAACACTAGATGCAATACTATGCTTGAAGATTTAGAATACTGCCAGGTTTACCTGCTATGGATCCTTTAATTAGAATGAAGTGTTTTTCTGTATTAATATCTATGATTTGTAGATTTTTTATAGTGGTTTTGGTTCCACCTAGTCGACCAGCCATTTTTTTGCCTGGAAAGACTCTTCCAGGGCTAGTACCGGCACCAATAGAACCAGGCTGTCGATGATTCTTAGAGCCGTGTGACATTGGCCCCCGAGTAAAATTATGCCTTTTTTGATACCCAGAAAAACCTTTTCCTATGCTCTTGCTTTGTACATTTACTTTTGCTCCGATTTTTAAGCAATCGACTGTTAACACTTGACCTATGTTAAGGTCACTAATTTCTCCGACGCGATATTCGTGCAAATATTTAAGAGCCGGAGCATTAGATTTATTGAGATGTCCAAGTTTTGCTTTGGTCATAAGGTGTGGAGCTACCTGAGAATAGCCAATCTGAATAGCATTATAGCCATCAGAGTCAGTAGTTTTGATCTGAGTAACGACACAAGGTCCAACCCTTAAAACAGTAACTGGTATACAAGTCCCTTGTTTATTAAAGACTTGCGTCATTCCTATTTTAGTTCCTAAAAGACTAATTGACACGTTGAATATTTTTCCTTTATTATAAAAATTATTACGGACAAACTACTATCTCAATTTATTGAGATTACATTAAAGGAATAATATCTTATGTAAAACGATGCAAGTAATCCTAAAATTTTAAAGAATGCATATCCGGGAATTGTATCAGTTGATTCTTTAACTTGCAACCTACTTGGCTATTTTTACATAATTTCTTCTTGCAAAAGTTGAATAGTTCGGTAATTACACCTTTTATTATTTTTTAATATATTGCAATATGATTATTATCT